GGCGAGAACGAATAGTAAAATGGAAAGAGCGTTATCCTTTAATTATTCCAAATATACCTTTAGGTTTATCTCCTCAACAAATTGTTAATCGTGTTGCTGAACTTCTTCCAAATGCATATTTTACTACTGATGTTGGACAGCATCAAATGTGGGCCGCTCAATTTTTAAAATGTAATATTAGAAAATGGATGTCAAGTGCCGGTTTAGGTACTATGGGTTACGGTTTACCTGCTGCGATAGGTGCACAATTAGCTTTTCCTACTTCAAACGTAATTTGTATTACAGGAGATGCTAGTTTTCAAATGAATATCCAAGAACTTGGAACTATAGCTCAATATAATTTACCGATCAAAATTCTTATTCTAAATAATCGTTGGCAAGGTATGGTACGTCAATGGCAACAATCCTTCTATGATGAGCGTTACTCACATTCCTCTATGAAAGATGGAATGCCTGATTTTGTTAAACTTGCAGAGTCATATGGTATCAAAGGTTGCCGAATAAAAACTCCTGAGGAATTTTCTAAAATAGAAAATGACATTGTTTTAACAAATCAAGCAATGCTAATTGATTTTGAAGTAAATGAGACGGAAAACTGTTACCCAATGGTTGCACCTGGTAAAAGTAATTCTCAAATGATTGGCTTAAGTGCAGAATCTTTTGTACATAACACAACTAAAAAAACTTTTTCATAAATAGGCCGAGTTGGATTTGAACCAACGTAGGCTGAGCCAGCGGATTTACAGTCCGCCCCCTTTAACCACTCGGGCATCGACCCTATCTTTGTCAAATCATACAATAATTTAGAATATTTATAAATCTAATGCTTAAAGCATTAGATTTATAAGTACGTTGAGTATAAGGCTATACCAACTGCAGCAACGATGCTACCGATTAATCCGCCACTAAAGAACCCCTCTGAGAATTTTTGCCAACCTAGAACAGTGTCTAGTTCGCTTGTTCCTTTAATTTGAGGTAAGTCTTGTGTTCTTTCTGACCCTACCATTTGTCGCACAAGTTTTACGATAAGAGCATTGTCATAAACATCATAAGTAACTTGTCCATAAATTGATAATCCCACTGTTAAAATTAATAGTAGAGTTATTGCAGCAAGTAAACCAGCAGCTAACGATGTAAGTGAAAATTCTACAGAACGTAACGGGCCATAGGTATAAAATGGTCCAATAAGGAAATAACCATGTGTAAAACCAATTTCAGCTCCCCTTGAAAGTGGTGTTAGTCCTGGTCGATAAGCTGGAAGAACTTTAAGATACGCCCTTGTAAAAGCCGAAGTAGTAATAGGTGTTGCTAAATGACCTACGAAGGGATCTTGCCTGTAAGGCTTGATGAAACTGACCATAATCTTTCTCTATTTTATTTACCAAAATTATTATAGCATACAAAAAGATAAAAATGTCTTTTTTTAGTAATAAAGCAAGTTAGAACTTTTTATATTTTTTATTTTGTTATAATATATTAACATCTTAGTTAATAAATCAATATTTAAAAACTAAGATAAAATTATTAATAAAGTAAGAAAAGGTTTGTTAGAGATGATATTAATCAGTTACTATTTAGTTCTACTTGTTTTTTCTATAGCAACAGCATCGGCGGTATTTTTAGGATTAAAATTAGTAAAACTAATTTAATATATAAGTTTTAGAAACCCTTTGTCTATGGTTTCATTTTATTCCATAAGATAAAGGTTTCTTTTAGATCTAACTTTTCAGTTTTCCAAAATGTAAATGATCTTGGTATAAAAATTTTAAAAATTTTTATTCTTAATTTTTTAATTTTAATAGAAAAATAAAATTCAAATTAAATTAACTTAATTAAAAAGTGATATAGTCTATATAATAATTCTTAGTTACATCAAAATTTAAAACTGCTATGATATTAAAATTATCATTTCAAACTTGGTATATTCACTCCTTAAGTGTAATTGATTGGTTAGTATTTATTGAGGTTTTTTGGCAATACGCATATCAAATAAAGTCAAGGACTCTTATTCGTTTTATCCCAGCTTTAACCTTATTTTTCCTTAGTGCTATCTGTATCTTGAGTTGGCATTATTTTTTAAATTTTGAAATACTAAATTGGTTAATAGGTTTTCAATCAATCCTAACGTTAATTGGAAATTTTAGTTTAATTTTTGCAACTTGGAGAAAAAATGTTAGAATTTAATGAAAATGAATGGCAGATAAGCTTACCAGGGAATAATCAGCTTCAAAATTACTTTATACCAATTATTTTATTGGTTGCAGGTCTTGGAGCTTATAGCTACACAGGATTTTGCTCTGTATTTTCTGATTTATTTACGATAAATATATTACATTCAACACCAACAAAACCCCTTTTAAACGGGTTTGGGGCACAAAGCTTTAGTTTATTAAGTTATGGTAGTGGTGCTCTTGTTTTAGGTGGATTCCTTTTATTCTCAGCGTTATTAGATATAGGTGCTGGTTCAATACGATTTGATAAAAGTAATCAACAAATAACATTGGCTTTTAAAGGCTATCCAGGAAAAAATGAACGAATATTTTTTTCTTACAGTTTTAAAGAATTACAGTGTATCAAAATAATGTACACGGACAGTCCAGTTAGAAAACAGGGTCTATTTTTAGTTTTAGAAGGTAACAGAGAAATTCCTATATGGTCTACACAAGATCCCTCAAAATTTATTCTTTCAGAATCTTTTATTACAAATTTAGGTCTAGAAATGGGTTTTAACACAGAAATTGTTGATAGAACTAAATAAGATATAATATATTAGTACCACTCTTTCAACAATTTTGTATAATAATTGTTGTTGAGTAGCGGGTGTAGTTTAGTGGTAAAACTTCAGCCTTCCAAGCTGACTATGGGGGTTCGATTCCCCCCACCCGCTGTAAATTCAGAACCTGAAATGATTAATATCTTCTTCAACTCTAAATCGTTGTATGGCGGGTTCTACTGGCGAACGCCCATTCTCAGACATTATTACTAGTGTAAGATACTGGATTATACATAGTATAACTATTCCTTCTTTATTTGTTTCGGGTTGGTTATTTGTTGGTACAGGATTAGCTTATGATGTCTTTGGAACACCAAGACCAAATGAGTATTTCTCACAAGATCGTCAACAAGTTCCACTTGTTAATGATAGATTTAATGCAAAACAAGAATTAGATGATTTAACTAAAGGACTGTAATTATGATTAGAAACACAAACCAACCTGTTGTTTACCCTATCTTTACGTTTCGTTGGTTAGCAGTACATGGGTTAGCAGTACCGACGATCTTTTTCTTAGGTGCAATTACTTCAATGCAATTCATTCAACGTTAGGAGCAAAGTTATGTCATCAAATACACCAGGACCAAATCCAAATTCAAGTCCGGTCGAATTAAATCGAACTTCATTATATTGGGGTCTTTTACTTATTTTTGTTTTAGCTGTTTTATTTTCAAGTTATTTCTTTAATTAATCTTTTTAAAATAGGAAAATATTTTTTTCTTATAACTTAACTAGGTATCCCATTTTTAATTTACGGAGAAAGTTATTATGGCAAGTGCTGGGCGTGTTCCGTTGTGGCTTGTAGCCTTTGTTGCAGGTTTAGGAATTATAACTATTGTTGGAGTTTTTATTTATGGTTCGTATTCAGGTTTAGGATCATCTCTTTAAAAACATTTTTAATAAGTTACCGTAGCTATCTATAAAGTCTACGGTAACTTATAGCTTTTTTAAAATTTATAAGTTGTTGGATCAAAAACTTCTCTATTTTCCTTTTCAATATAAAGGAATAAACCTATGATTGAAAAAAGTGGAAGTACTAAACCTACAAGGGGTACAAAAAAACTAGGTAATAAATCTAATGACATAAATTTGATCCTCCTAAAGATACTCGTATTACATTAAATAGGTTAATTATAATCGACTTATTCTATAAATAATAGAACCTTTAGTTGTTTTGTTTTTAAATTATGATGTTTGCGATGGATAAAATTGAATAAGTTAAAGAAGCTGCAGTTTGAAGGCCTATACGGATGCTCTTAAAGGAATCTAAAATTCCCGAATCTACAATATTTTTTATTTTATTTTGCTTAATATCATAAGATGAGCAAAGATCTTGAATCTCCCCAATTTTCTCGAGTTTCCTCAAAGATTGAGGAATTAAAGTATTCTTATTAATTTGTTGTTCCATTAATTTTTGAATTGGTTTTATTAATGAATTAATCACCAACTTACTTCCGCTAATAGAATTACCGTGCAAGTTACTTCTTGCCCAGTTTTCAAGTTCTTCAGTTAATTGAAGAAAGCTTAACCCACCACCAGGTAAAACCCCTTCATAAAGACAAGCTTGCGCGCCTACTAAACCTATTTCAGTTCGTGCGCGTAAATCAGAAGTTTCAAGATCGGTTATTCCTCCTATCTCGATAATGGCATTTGCACCTGTAAAATTTCTTCTTCTATCTTCACGTTTTTCATTCTCATAATCAGAATCACTGAAAAGTATCTGCTGTTTTAAATCTTGGCATCTTTTCTCTATTAGTTCATTCTGCGCGCCAGATTTTGCCCAAAAAATACTTTTTGTTTTTGTCAGTAGTATTTTGTTAACTTGACCCAAATTAGACTTTTTTATTGACTTCCAATCTCTTGAAGAGGTTATTAATTTTGCGTTAGTATATAAAGCTAAATCTTCTAAAACTGTTTTGTCATACAAAAATGTTTGAGGTATTTTGATATAAGCTAGATCTAGTATTCCGTTGATCTTGTTTAAAATTAATGTTGCTAATGCATGCTCATCTATATCCGCGCTCACTATTACGAGTGGTTTTTTTTCATAAATTATAGGTTCTAATAAACGAATAAGATAATCCTCTTCTAATGTAATCTTTTGTAAACTGACAAGAATATAAGGATTCTCAAACTGAACTGTCATTTTCTTCGTATCAGTCATAAAGTAAGGCGAAAAATAACCTCTACTTATTTGCATACCCCTTTCCAAAACTAAGCTACTTTTTTTGCCAGTTTCCGTTTTTATTTTTAACTGTCCCGTCTTACCAATTTTTTTAAATGCTTCACGAAATATTTCTACAAGGTTATCTTCCTGTGGTATATATCTTTCTAAAACTTTATCCCAAAATTTTTTTGTCGTAATTGGTAAACTTTTATCATTTAAAATTTTTAGCGCATAATCGAGAGTTTTCGTTATTCCAATTTTTGTTTCGAGTGAATAGGTATTTTGGATTATATTCTTAAAACCATTTAATACTAGATAAGATAAAATTAAGAAAAACGTTTTGGTCCCATCCCCACTAACACTATTAATTTTTTGAAAAGAATCTTCTAGCATAAGATAAACTAAATTTTCAATCTCATTATTAGTACGAAGATTGCGAATTATTTTTGAACCGTTTTTAAACAGTTCGGGGTTTGATATATCTTTTTTATCAAAAATGATATTTTTACCAGAAGGGCCATAAGTCTCTCCAAGTAGTAATTCAATTCTTTTAATGCCATTTTCTAAACACAATTGAACAGAATCTGAGGGTATAATAGCATGAGGGTTATCTATTTTCACTTGTTACCTCCTTGTAAATTAATATATATTATTATTTAACTATAAGCTGGGGCGGGAGGATTCGAACCTACGAATAACGGAGTCAAAGTCCGTTGCCTTACCACTTGGCGACGCCCCAAAAGGATAGTTTTTATTTTAAACAATAAAAACTATCATAATTTGGTGTAAAAAGCTTTGACGAGCTAGGAGGGATTTGAACCCCCGACACTATGGTTCGTAGCCATATGCTCTATCCACTGAGCTACAAGCTCTTACTATTATGTATACAATAAATCTAAGAAGAGTTTTATATACTTTCTTTATGACGTTGAAAATAAAATTTGAAGTTCACTCAAATACTTTAGAAAATTTAATTCCAGATTTTATAAGATTTACATCTTCGATAAATGAAGAGACCTCTACCATTACATTAAATTTTTATAATCCTACAAAATTGTTTAACTTAAATTTAATGATAAATGAAGAAGAGTCAATAAAAGCAATCTTATTTTTAAATTTTAATTGGAAGTATACAACAAAAGATATAAGAATTATTTGGGTAAAAGGAAAACCTTTTATTTTGCAGGCTGTTTTTTTGTTAACATCAAAACCTGAGTCTAAGAGCTTAAAAATTTATTTAGATCAAAATAATCTTTTAAAATGAAACCAAAGATCAACTTTTTGAAACTGATTTTTGGTTTCATTTTAAAAGAAATTTTAACGTCTTGAATAGTATTCCACTACTAGTAATTCATTTACTGGCAGTCTAATATCTTTACGATCAACAACTTTTTTTACTCCACCTTTAAGTTGTTTCAAAGATCCTGCTAAATGATAAGGAAGGTACGTTCTTCTTTTTGAGCTTGCATTTTCTTCAACAATTTCTCTTATTGATTTTTTGTCTGAAAGTTGAATGCTATCACCAGGTTGACATTGGAAACTAGCAATTGTAACTACATGATTATTAACTTTAACGTGACCATGTGAAACTAACTGACGAGCTGAAAGAATCGTTGGGCTAAGATTTAACCTAAATACAATTGTATCTAGCCGCATTTCTAAAAGTTGAAGAATAATAAGTCCTGTTGAACCTTTAATTCTTCTAGCTTCTTTTACATATCTGAATAACTGAGCTTCTGTAATACAATAATTAAATCTAAGCTTTTGTTTTTCTTCTAATCGCATTCTATATTCTGAACGACGAATTTTTTTACGACTATAACCATGTTGGCCCGGTAATGTATTCTGACGCTTTTTATTGCGTACACGTTTTCGAGTTAAATGACTTAATTGAACACCTAATCTTCTTTGAAGTCTTAAACGGGGTCCTCGGTATCGAGACATAATTAAAATTACTCCATGTTTTGTTAGAAATATTAAGAAAAGTATAATGAAAATAGTGTAACCGTCAATATATAGATTAACTTTTAAAGTCTTTGAAATAATAAAATTATATGAATGGTGGGCGTAGCCAAGTGGTTAAGGCAATGGGTTGTGGTTCCGTCATGCGCGGGTTCAAATCCCGTCGTTCACCCTCTTAGTTTATCTATTGTTTTAAATTCTTTTAGTTGCTAAAATTTGGTACAATTATATATAATTTTTGAAAAACTGAATTTAATTATATTTATTTGTTGAGACTATTTTAAATAGAAGCTATTAAATTTCAAAGTTAAGATACTTCATCTTTTAATGCTTTTTATATTCACGTATATACGATGCAAACCCTTCCTATTATAGAAAATCGCTTAATAAAGCTTTATTGTTTTGCTGTTTCTTATAAAGATTATTTTCCTTATTACACGTTAGTAATAAAAACACTTATAACTGGTAATCGCAAGATTTTATCTTTACTTAATTTACTCTTTCCTTTAAATAAAGTAACATCAAGGTTATTTTTAATTCTTATCAGTTCACTAAATATTTTTACTTCTTTATTAAAGGGTCCAAGTACACTTTTATTTATGTCTGGACGATTTTGGTTATTAATCTTGCACCATTTTATGGTTTTTTATGAAGTTATTTTATCGCTACGATTTGTAATGGAGTGGTACCCTAGCATAAATTTAACCGAAGGTGGTATATTTGAACAAATCATATTTAACTTATCGGAACCATATTTTAAAGCGTCTGAAGAAATCTTACCGAAAGGATTATCTGCAATTTTTGCTTGGCTTTTAATTGAACAAATAAAATCTTTTATTTCACGCTTTTATAGAATATTAACAACTTATTGTGTGGATGTAAAAGGAAGAGTTGTTTGCCTTGAGATTATAGATATACTAGTTTTGGCTATCTTTGGTGAAAAGATATTACCTATTTAAGAAAATCTTTTATTAAAAATTAAAGAAAACAAAGGATTAAAATCAAAAAATGTTAAAAATTAGACTAAAAAGATGTGGTAGAAAAAAATTACCAAGTTATAGAATTGTTTTAGTAAAAAGTCAGGCCAGACGAGATGGTCGAGCTATTGAAGAATTAGGTTATTATAATCCTATGAGTAACGAACTTGTTTATAATCAAGATAGAATTAAACTTCGCTTATCACAAGGTGCTCAACCTACATTAACAGTTAGAAATTTTTTAGTTAAATCTGGTGTTATTGAGAATATCAATAAAATTAATTAAACTTAAAATATAAAACAATTAATTGTTTTATTAATCTAAAGTATTTCTTATAAAATTAAAAACCCAAAGACAGTCAAAAAGGATAACCTTATGGACGTTATTGCTCTAGGTTGGTCAATGGTGCTAGTTGTATTTAGTTTTTCACTAGCAATGGTGGTATGGGGTAGAAACGGTTTTTAATTTTTTGAATTTGAAATTAATTTATGCAAGAAATATTAACTGTCGGTGGAATTGCTTTTGGAATAACAATTATTGGTCTTTCGCTTGGTTTTTTACTTTTAAGAGTACAAGCTAAATAACTAAATTTTTATTCTCCTTTCTTAAAAAAGGAGAATAAAATTCTTTTCTTTTTATGAGTATTTTATTAAACGTAATATTTTTATCTCAAGTTTTACTGCTAGCTATATTAGTAATTTCTCGTAATCCAGCACGATTACCTGGATTTGAAAAAGCAAGAAATCAAAGTTTAGATAAAACGATAATTGTATTAGTTGTCAGTTTAATAGTTACATTGTTTGCATTTAAATGTAGATAACTTGTAGATTATGAACATTTTCTTTTAAGCGATAAAGTTTTTATGAATAAAATGGATTGGTTCGTATTATGTCCTGTTCCTAGAGATCAAAGGCCATTTTACGAATATATAAAACGAAAAGATTCAACTATTTTAGGTTGGGTAGGATTAAATGAATCGAATTATGCCCGAAGGTTCTTTTTAAGTCTCTTAGTGATATTCTGTATAACTTTACCTTTTACATCTTGGTTTATTTCACTTTTATACTACCCCTCTCAAGCAATTTTAGTAAATCTTTTGGTTACTTTAATTTTTCAAAGTCTTATTTATAGCTATTTTTTAATCACTTGGTTATATGCTGGAAAACGATTAGTTGCAGCGAAAGTTTGGTATGAAGAATCAGGGTGGTATGACGGACGTATTTGGATAAAGCCACCTAGTATTCTTCGTCATGAACGATTGCTCTATCATTATCAATTAGTTCCTTTAATAGCCCGTCTTACTAAAACCCTTCAATTTCTAGTTCTAGGAATTATTTTTCTGATTGCACTATTGTTTTTATTCATCTATTAACACTTTTTTTATAAATCGTGTATTCTAGATATTAGGTAATGGCGGGGTAGAGCAGATTGGTAGCTCGTTGGGCTCATAATCCGAAGGTCAGTGGTTCAAGTCCACTCTCCGCTATAAACAGCCGTCTATGCCTTTTGATTAAACAGTCTTAATTTGACTAGTCAACCAAAATTTGACAACAAAGGGATGAAGATGCCATGAATCTTAAATTAAAGCAAAGTGACTTTCCAAAATTTGAAGGATCGACAGGTGGTTGGCTTAGTGCTGCTAAAAATGAAGAAAAATACGTAATTATTTGGACTAGTAAAGATGCTTCTTTATTTGAAATGCCTACGGGTGGAACAGCAAAAATGAATGCTGGAAATAACGTGGCTTACTTTGCACGTAAAGAGCAATGTTTAGCACTAGGATCTCAATTACGTGGTTTTAAGATCACAAATTATAAAATTTTTCGTATCTATCCACCATTGGATATTACTTTACTACATCCTTTTGATGGAGTTTTCCCCGAGAAAGTAAACCAAGGTCGTTCTCCAGTTGGTAAACGTGATGCTTCAATTGGTGGAAACCCAAACCCAGCTTCTTTAAAGTTTCAATCAAATACCTAGAATTTATTTCTAGATAGTATTAAAATACATCTTAATTCATATCCTTTTACTTTTACTTGAAGGGTATGATCTTAGGAGAGATGGCAGAGTGGTCGATTGCGTCTGACTTGAAATCAGAAGAACTAGGAATGGTTCCGTGGGTTCGAATCCCACTCTCTCTTCTCAATATTTTTATTAAAAATATAGGTTGATTCTTTTGATTTAACTTTTTTCTATTAAAATATCTAATAGAACATTTCAAAAGTATTGTTTGGTTAACCTAAACCAGTTTATAATCTTTTAACTAAAGAGGTATATATGTTAGTACTAAAAATAGCAGTTTACACAGTTGTTAGCTTTTTCGTTTATCTATTTTGGTTTGGATTTATTTCAAATGACCCGTCACGTAACCCTACACAGAATATTAATAACTAATTAAAAGTTTGGTATTTATCATAAGGCATATTAAATAAATAGAAATAATGCGCCTTATGATAAACGTAAATAAGTGCTATATATAAACAAAAGGGCAGTTAGCTCAGCGGTAGAGCTTCTGCCTTACAAGCAGAAGGCCACAGGTTCAAATCCTGTACTGCCCATAGGGCTCATCGTCTAAGGGATTAGGACAGAAACCTTCTAAGTTTCTAATGTAGGTTCGAATCCTACTGGGCCTAAGACGTACTGAGTATAAAAAATTAAACATGATATTTTAAGGGTTACAGATAAACAAATGTTTTTGAGAAGATACTCTTTACTCCCAGAATTTAAATACTAGTTGTCTGATTTTTTAACTCTGACACTCTAGACCTTATATTATAGTATTTTATGAGCAATTTATAAAAAATAAATTTGCGGTTACTTCTAGGAGAAAAAAATGCGATTAGCAGTTTATGGTAAAGGTGGTATTGGAAAATCTACTACAAGCTGTAATATTTCAGTAGCGTTAGCACAAAGAGGTAAAAAAGTTTTACAAATTGGATGTGATCCGAAGCATGATAGCACTTTTACATTAACAGGATTTTTAATTCCAACAATTATTGATACATTACAAGTCAAAGATTACCACTATGAGGATGTTTGGCCTGAAGATGTAATTTATAGAGGATTTAATGGTGTAGATTGTGTTGAAGCTGGTGGACCGCCAGCTGGAGCTGGTTGTGGTGGTTACGTCGTTGGTGAAACTGTTAAACTTTTAAAAGAGCTTAATGCATTTGATGAATACGATGTTATTCTTTTTGATGTATTAGGTGATGTAGTTTGCGGTGGATTTGCAGCACCATTGAATTATGCGGATTACTGTTTAATTGTTACAGACAATGGCTTTGATGCCTTATTTGCCGCAAATAGAATTGCAGCTTCGGTTCGCGAAAAAGCTAGGACTCACAGTTTAAGATTAGCTGGTTTAATAGGTAATCGAACTGCAACACGTGATTTAATTGATAAATATATTCAAACTGTACCAATCCCAGTTCTTGAAGTTTTGCCACTAATTGAAGATATACGGGTTTCAAGAATTAAAGGTAAAACGCTTTTTGAGATGTCTATAATTGATCCCTCATTGGAGTACATTTGTGATTATTACTTAAATATTGCAGATCAACTTATAGCTCAACCAGAAGGTGTAATTCCAAAAGAATCAGCTGATCGTGAATTATTTACTCTTTTATCTGATTTTTATTTAAAACCCTCGGATACAGAACAAAATTTAGACAATATGGAGATGGATCTTTTTAATAATTAAATTACGTCTTAATGAATAAAAAAATTAAAAAGGAATTTAAATAATATGAATACAGAACAAGGTTCATTAATTAATTCTAATTCCATTACTTTTGAATGCGAAACTGGTAATTATCATACATTTTGTCCTATAAGTTGTGTTGCTTGGTTATATCAAAAAATTGAAGACAGTTTCTTTTTGGTAATTGGAACAAAAACGTGTGGCTATTTCTTACAGAATGCATTAGGGGTAATGATATTTGCTGAACCAAGGTACGCAATGGCTGAACTTGAAGAAGCTGATATCTCCGCGCATTTAAATGATTATCTAGAATTAAAACGTTTGTGCACACTTATTAAAAAGGATCGAAATCCGAGTGTTATTTTCTGGATTGGGACTTGTACTACCGAAATTATTAAGATGGATCTTGAGGGGATTGCACCAAAATTAGAAAATGAGCTTGGTATTCCAATCATAGTTGCTAGAGCAAATGGTTTAGATTATGCTTTCACACAGGGTGAAGATACAGTTTTAGCTGCTTTAGCACAAACATTTGGAACAAAATCTGCTATTACAGAAAGTAATAACAATATACCAAATTTAATTATTTTTGGTTCTGTACCAAACACTGTAGTTTATGAATTAAGTAATGAATTAAAAACTTATGGTATTGATGTAAAAGGTTGGCTTCCCGCAAAAAGATACACAGAGTTTCCTACGTTGAATGAAAGAGACTTCGTATGTGGTGTAAACCCTTATTTAAGTCGTACGGCAACTACCTTAATGCGTCGACGCAAGTGTCAACTTATAGGTGCACCATTTCCAATAGGACCTGATGGAACTAAAGCTTGGGTCGAAAAAATTTGTTCTGTATTTAATGTACCTACACCCGGTCTTAATGATCGTGAAGAAAAGGCTTGGAAAAACTTGGAACCTTATTTAAAAGTTCTACGTGGTAAATCCGTTTTTTTTATGGGAGATAATTTATTAGAAATTTCCTTAGCACGATTCTTTATAAGATGTGGAATGTCTGTCTATGAAATTGGGATTCCATACTTAGATAAACGTTATCAAGGTGGCGAATTAGCTTTACTTGAAAAAACCTGTCAAGAAATGGGAACGTTTTTACCTGTAATTGTCGAAAAACCTGATAATTATAATCAATTGAATCGTATTAAAGATTTACATCCTGATTTAGTTATAACGGGTATGGCCCATGCTAACCCACTAGAAGCTAGAGGGATAAATACAAAATGGTCAGTCGAGTTTACATTTTCACAAATTCATGGTTTTACAAATGCTAAAAATATCTTAGATTTAATTTGTAAACCATTAGAAAGACAAACAACTTTTAAAGAATTAGGTTGGAAAAATTATCATACACTTGTATAAATTATTCATTTAAGAACAAAAGTATAAGTATTTAACCCACAAGATTCTTTAAAATATCGTAGAATAAAGTTAAACAAAACAGCTTTGTAGAAATTCCTGTTATCCCCCCCTCATCATACACGAAATACTCATCCTTTGCAAAATAGACTCTTGCAATTACTGCCAGACCTATGATCCTAGGAAGTTTATTTCCCTATTTATCCTAGTACTCATTATGACAGCAACTTTAGAAAGAAGAGAAAGTACTAGCTTATGGGAGCGCTTCTGCTCTTGGATCACTAGCACAGAAAACCGTTTATACATCGGTTGGTTCGGTGTTTTAATGATCCCAACATTATTAACAGCTACAAGCTGCTTCATCATCGCTTTCATCGCAGCACCTCCAGTAGATATCGATGGTATCCGTGAACCAGTGGCTGGATCACTTTTATACGGAAACAACATTATCACAGGTGCAGTTATTCCTAGTTCTAACGCTATTGGTATTCACTTCTACCCAGTTTGGGAAGCTGCGTCTGTAGACGAGTGGCTTTACAACGGTGGTCCTTACCAACTTGTAGTATTACACTTCTTATTAGGTGTAGCTTGCTACATGGGACGTGAATGGGAACTTAGCTACCGTTTAGGGATGCGTCCTTGGATTTTCGTAGCTTTCTCAGCTCCAGTAGCTGCAGCATCTGCAGTATTCTTAGTTTACCCAATTGGACAAGGTAGCTTCTCTGATGGTATGCCTTTAGGTATTTCTGGTACTTTCAACTTCATGTTAGTATTCCAAGCAGAACACAACATTCTTATGCACCCATTCCATATGGCTGGTGTTGCTGGTGTGTTTGGTGGATCTTTATTCAGTGCTATGCACGGTTCTCTTGTAACATCTAGTTTAATCCGTGAAACTGAAGACGGCGTATCTGCTAACTACGGTTACAAATTCGGACAAGAAGAAGAAACTTACAACATCGTAGCTGCACACGGTTACTTTGGACGTTTAATCTTCCAATACGCGAGTTTCAACAACTCACGTGCTTTACACTTCTTCTTAGCTGCATGGCCAGTTGTAGGTATCTGGTTAACTGCTCTTGGTGTTAGTACTATGGCATTTAACTTAAACGGTTTCAACTTCAACCAATCAGTTGTTGATAGTCAAGGTCGTGTGATCAACACTTGGGCTGACATTATCAACCGTGCTGATTTAGGTATGGAAGTAATGCACGAACGTAACGCGCACAACTTCCCTCTAGATTTAGCCGTATCTAATGTTCTTCCAGTTGCATTAAACGCTCCTGCTGTTAATGCTTAAGAATATTTAATTACACATGAGTGATTTTTAATCACTCATGTGTAATAATTTTTTTGATCTAATTTAATTAAGTAAAAATGAAACGGTTAGACTTTTTTATATACTTGCTAAATTAAGTGTAAAAATACTATTTTATAGTATTGTTGCTCTATCCAACTTAACTGAGCGTCTAAGTATTATACTCAAACTAACTTCATGGATAGGTAAAAAAGATAAGCGAACGATTTCAAATGGAATTTAATTTTACTCAAAAATAAAGTGAACGCGGTATGTATACATTCTAGTAAATTATAAAAATTGATCTAATAAAGTAAGTAACAACTAGTTCATTAAATTGATGAACTAGTTGTTACTTATTTAAGAATTATAAAACGTAACGTTCTCCAGGAGGATATTTGTTAACAACATAACTATGAATAGTGTAACGGATGTTACGACCTTCAGTTTCTTGTCTTTCTAGATAGAAACCTGGTTCTTCATAAGGACGTTGCGCTATAAAAGATAATGCACAACTTTCAGTCCCACGAGTATTATCAAAAGCATTAATTTTGATATATGTTGTTGGATGTGCAGCGCGACATTGATCTAATTCATACATAATTACAGAAGCGTCTTTAATATCGAATAAAGGCATCCCCCATAGTTCCCAGTATGTGTTACGAGGATGTGGATCTTCCGTCCATTCGATACTACAAGCCCAACCTTTGCTACAGATAAATTTAAGTTGACCTAAAATTTGTTCGTTTGTTAAATCCGGTAAGTACGAAAATGCACCTTGTGTTAATCTCACTCTTCAAATACTCCTTTAGTATGTTAAACTGATTGATATTGTTTTTATACGATTACTGTTTAGTTGCAGTTTCAATGTAATCAGCAGTATCTGTTGATGTATAGTTGAAAGCAATATCTTTCCAAAGATCTAAAGCAGAACGTAATGGCGCACAACTTTCTGCCGCCGCACGTAAAATTTTTGGTCCTTCGTTAATGTAATCTTTACCTTCATATTTAGCTAAAAGCACTGACTCCATAGCTACGCGGTTAGCAGTCGCACCAGAAGCGATACCATCAGGGTGACCAATTGTACCACCACCAAATTGTAATACACAGTCTTCACCTAGATAGTTAAGTAACTGGTGCATTTGTCCACAATGGATACCACCAGAAGCTACAGGTAGTGTTTTTCTTAAAGAAGCCCAGTCTTGTTCGAAGAAGATACCTTGTGGTAAGTTAATATCTAGTGATGTTTGTAATAATACGTTGTAGAAACCTTTAACCATTAGAGGGTCACCTTCTAATTTACCTACAACTGTACCTGCATGGATGTGGTCAACACCAGCCATACGCATCCATTTACAAATTACACGGAAGTTAATACCATGGTTCTTTTGACGAGCATATGCTGAGTTACCTGCACGGTGTAAGTGAAGGATCATATCATTCTTACGAGACCAAACAGCCATCGATTGAATTGCAGTATAACCAATTACTAAGTCGATCATGATAATTACTGAACCAACAAGTTTAGCAAATTCAGCACGTTCGTACATTTCTTCCATAGTTGCTGCAGTAACGTTAAGGTAAGAACCTTTAACTTCACCAGAAGCTGCAGCTGATCTATTAACACCTTCCATTACGTACGAGAAACGTTCACGCCAACGCATGAATGGTTGAGAGTTAATGTTTTCGTCATCTTTTAAGAAGTCTAAACCACCTTTTAAACCTTCGTATACAACACGTCCATAGTTTTTACCTGATAAACCAAGTTTAGGTTTTACAGTTGCACCTAATAAAGGACGTCCGAATTTGTCTAAACGCTCACGTTCAACAATCACACCAGTAGCTGGACCTTGGAATGTTTTTAAGTAAGCGTAAGGCATACGCATATCTTCAAGACGTAATGCTTTTACAGCTTTGAATCCAAATACGTTACCGATAATTGAAGCTGTTAAGTTAGCAATTGAACCTTCTTCAAAAAGATCACATTCATATGCAACGTAACCGAAGTATTGGTCGCTAGTACCTGGAACTGAATCAACTTTGTAAGCTTTTGCTCGATAAACATCGCAAGCTGTTAATAAGTCAGTCCATACTACAGTCCATGTAGCTGTTGAAGATTCACCAGCGATGGCAGCCGCAGCTTCAATTGGATCAACCCCTGGTTGTGGAGTGATACGGAATAATGCAAGTACATCAGTATCTTTAATTGTGTAGTTTGCATCCCAGTAACCCATTTCAGCGTAAGGGATTACACCTGATTCATAACGTTCGTTTTTAATACGTGTTCTTTCTTCTACAGATTGAAACATTTAGGACTCCTTTTATATAGCAGTAAATTCTCTGGTTCTCGGAAATTTTAAATGGTCCCTTCGGCAATTTAAACCGAACTTGAAAAGCAAAACCCATTTAACTTGAGATTTTATTGAAAATTAATTAATATTCAATATATAAATCTCTAATTTGAACTATTTTAGATACATAAATATTATATGAATGATTTCTTTAATATACAACAATTTTATCTATTTTAATATTTTTAGGTCATTTTAAGACCTAAAATAAAAAATTTAATCATTTTTAAAATTTATCTGAATAATAATTATTCGTTATATATGTACAAATACCGATGACTTTTATCAAAAATGAATTATATCCGAATCCAGAAAATTGGGTTTTAATTAATGGTGAAGTTTACGCCATTAATTATACTGTTAACCTCAGTCAACTCTTTGAATTTTTAGATATTAAACATAACGTTTTAATTACTGAATATAACCAAGTAATCCTAAAACCCGATTTGTCAAAAAAAATATTTTTGAATCCTTTTGATCAAATTGAATTTGTAACAATTGTAGGTGGTGGCTAATAAGTAAGCTTTATTTATTAATTTAACTAAAATAAAAAAAATTGAAAATCTTACTTATTGTAAAGCTTTATAAAGCTTTACAATAAGTAAAAATACTTGAGTAACTAAAAAACATAATTATTTAAAAATTCATTTCGGCTGCTTGAACTTTTTCAAATTGTTTTTTCTTAACAACTAAAAGAACTTGAGTTAACATCGTAACAAAAGCAAAAGCTACATAACCATAAATTCTAGCTGGATTTTGTAAGACAATTTCTTTGTCTGTTTGGCCAAATCCTCCAACATTAGGATCAATAGTAAGAGGTTGATCTACTCTAACAATATCATTTTTTGAAATAAGTAAATCTAATCCAGCAGGTACCACTTGCTCAATACTATTTCCACTAGTATCTTGAACACTCACTTTTGTTCCTGTCTTTTCGTTTACTTCAATATTTATGACTTTACCACTAACTGACGATAAATATTGATTGTTGTTTGTTTTTTGCCCATCAGGATATACTTGTCCACGTCCACGGTTTCCACCAACATAAAGTGGGTATTTGAAAAAATGTACGCGTTTATCCGTTTCGGGGTTTGGAGCTAGGATAGGGAAATGAATTTCCTGATTTTTTTCACCAGCTACTGGACCTACAACTAAAATGTTCTCTAAAGTAGGGCTATATGGTGTAATATATACTGAAGATGTTTTTGCTTTTAATTCAGCACTTAGCTTATCTTTTGGAGCCAATTTAAAACCTTCAGGTAAAACTAATACTGCACCGACGTTTAATCCACCTTTTTTACCACTACCTAAAATTTGTTTTTTAGTTGTGTCATAAGGAATTTTAACTGTTGTTTCAAAAACTTGATCTGGTAAAATTGATTGTGGTGCTTCTAATTCAACTGTTTTAGCAGCTAAATGACAGTTAGCACAAACAATTCTACCATTTGCTTCTCTAGGATTCTTATATGCTTGTTGAGCATATATTGGAAATGCGTTTACTTGAGTAGCAGATACTAACAATTGCTGAATAGCAATACTTGCTATAACAAGAAAATCGAAGCTTTTTCCGATTTTACTGCGCCATTCTTTTCGCATATCGTCCGTTTTAACTTGTTTAAATTAATCAAAAATTAACAAAATTTACCGGTTTTAAAATTATTTTTATACAAGAGTTTCAAAGTACTAACATATAACCTTTAATTTCTCTAAAGCAAATAACAAACCACTACCTATAATAAATAGAACCAAAATGGCTACAGTGAAAACTAATTGTGTAAGGGGATCTGTTGAAGGAGTAATTACGGCTGCTAAAACAGTTGAAGCCAATAAAACATATCGAAGCCCATTAACGCAATTTTTTGAAGTACATAATCCTATAAATCCTAAAAGAATTTGAATTACAGGGATTTGAAAGGTATAAATTGATCCAAGGAACAAAATCCATAAAAAATCAACATATTCTTGAAATGACCATAAAGGTTCAAGGATATCTTTTGTGTAAGCAAAGAAAAATGTTAAGGCCGCCGGTGCAACTACATTGTATGCATAAAAGCTTCCGGCGAAAACCAAAGTTAGTGACAAACACAATAGGCTACCAAAAGCAAATTTTTCTCGACTTAGTAAAGCGGGAAAAAGATAACATATTCCATAAATAATAATAAAAGGACTTTCTAAAAAAATTGCTGTTGATAGTGAAAGCTTAAAGCTCAAGAAAAAATATTCATCCGGAGAAGGTTGAAAAAATTTGATACCATCGATTGCATTTTGAAGAAATTGGGCTAACATCTTTGTCTGAGAAAAGCAAAAACCAACTAATATTATTAGAAAAATGAGTAATTGAAATAAACGTTCTCTTAGCTCTTGGTTATGCTCTTTCAACCCCATGTAAATCTTAGGTGCTGTTGCTTTGTCTAATATAGATAAATTAAATTTAAATTGCATATAAAAATTTGAAATTAGAGTATTAGATATAAAGCCTAGGGATTTTGTACCTAATACTCTAATCTTAATTAATTAGAGTTTGATTGAGCAAAACTTAATGCTTGGAATCGAGCTAATGAGCGCTTTAAATTAATTGTATTTAAAAGCTTTTCATTCTGCTTACTTGATTTAGCTAAGTTTTGTATTGTCTCATCAAGTTCTTTTTTTGCTTGATCAATATCCATTTTAATATCAGATAATTCCTCAACCTGTCTAACAATAATTTTAAGATTATTATCTTCAATTTCGGCAATTCCGTCTAGTATTACAATTGGTATCCAATTATTCTCAGCCTTTATTCTAAGAACACCTATATCTAAAGCTGTAAGTAATCTACTATGATTTGGTAAAATACCAAGTTCACCTGTTGTTGTAGGTAAAACAGCTTCTTTAACTTTCCAGTTGGTAATTGTTCGATTAGTTGCTAAGATATTCGTCGTTATTAACATAAAATATCTACTCCTATTCTGTAAGTTTTTTCGCCTTTTCTAAAGCTTCACTAATGTCTCCTACAAGATAGAATGCCTGCTCAGGTAAAGAATCAAACTCACCAGCCAAAATTGCTTGGAATGCTTTGATTGAATCTCTTAAAGTAACATACTTTCCTGGACTACCTGTAAATATTTCTGCGACGAAGAAAGGTTGTGAAAGGAATCTTTCAACTTTTCTAGCACGAGCAACAATTAACTTATCACTTTCTGAAAGTTCATCAATACCTAAAATTGCAATAATATCTTGTAACTCTTTGTAACGTTGAAGAGTTTCTTTAACATCTTGTGCAATTTGATAGTGCTCATCACCAACAATTAAAGGTTCTAACATTGTTGATTTAGATGCTAAAGGATCTACAGCTGGATAAATACCTTTTGCTGCTAAATTTCGTGATAATACTGTGGTTGCATCTAAATGCGCAAATACTGTTGCCGGAGCAGGGTCAGTTAAATCATCAGCTGGTACATATACTGCTTGGATTGATGTAATTGAACCTTTAAGTGTTGATGTAATACGTTCTTGAAGCATACCCATCTCTGTTGCTAGTGTTGGTTGGTAACCTACCGCAGACGGAACGCGTCCTAATAATGCAGATACCTCAGAACCAGCTTGTACAAATCTGAAAATGTTATCCACAAAGAATAATACATCTTGGTTCTGTACATCACGGAAATATTCTGCCATTGTCAGAGCACTTAATGCTACGCGCATTCTTGCTCCTGGTGGTTCATTCATTTGACCGTACACAAGTGCAACTTTTGATTTTGATAAGTCAGAAGCAACGATAACTCCAGACTCAATCATTTCACGATATAAATCGTTACCTTCACGAGTACGTTCACCTACACCAGCAAATACTGATACACCCCCATAAGCTTTAGCAACATTATTGATAAGTTCCATAATAAGTACTGTTTTTCCAACGCCAGCACCACCAAATAAACCAATTTTACCACCTTTTCTATAAGGAGCAAGTAGATCTACTACTTTGATACCTGTTTCGAAAATTAAGGGTTTTGTTTCTAATTCATAGAATGAAGGGGCATTTCTATGAATTGGCCAATTTAATTCAGGTGATTCAATACTTGCAAGATTATCAATTGTTTGTCCTAAAACGTTAAAAATTCTACCTAAAACTTGATTACCTACAGGGACCGAAATTGGTTTACCAGTATCAACTGCGATATAGTTACGAGCTAAACCTTCTGTTGGATTCATAGCAATTGTACGTACAGTACTTCCGCCAACCATCTGTTGTACTTCAGCAACTACTTGTACATATTTCGCCAATTTAGACGATGATGAATCCATGATTTCAATTGCTGTATAAATGTCAGGAATTGATCTTCCTTTATAACGAATATCGATTACGGGTCCAATAACCTGTGAAACTTTTCCGCCTACAGGTCCAAGGAATGAAAACTCTGAAGATTTGCTGCGCATATTCTTAAGGTTTGTATTTTAGGTATACAGAAGAAAATAAATAGGGTTTCCCTTTCGGTTTTTTCTTAATTTAAATGTTTCTACGATTAATCACAAAAGGTAAACTACTTAGTTTAACTCACGACCTGTTGTAATTAACCAATTCTCTGCCTCAATATAATTATTTGGAGCCAACCTAATGGCTTCTTTCCAATAATCAGCTGCTTTATTAAAGAGCTTTTTAGCTATTTCAGATTGTCGTTTTTCTGATGATTTAACACCTTGGTAATGGTAAATTACAGCAATGTTATTGTAGGCTTGTGACAATTTTGGATTTAATTCTAGTGATTGATGGTAATATTGAAGAGCTATTGAGTACTCTCCATTATTTGAGTAAATTAAAGCAATGTTATAAAGAATATAACTACGATCAATCGGGTCTTCTTCTAGTTGTAGCGCTTCATAGTAACTTTCTAGTGCTTGAGCGTATTGTCCAGAAGATTGTGCGACTAAACCTTCTTTATAGTACGTGAAGGCTTCTTTTTCTTGCTGACTAGCAGGTAGTACTTTGATTACTATATCTGCCATAATCGTAAAGGTTTTGTCAAGAAAGTTGTCGTTTTGTTGATTCATCCTTTGAGATATTTTTGTTTCTAAATTTTATTTATCTAAAGCTAGAGAGCTTTATTAGGTACAAAAGGAAATAATCCTAAAAGTCTTGCGTGTTTTATAGCTTTTTTTAAACGACTTTGTTGAATTTTGGTTAGATTACTGACGTGACGACCTAAAATTTTACCGTAACTCGTAGTAAATGAGCGTAACAACAAAAGGTCTTTGTAATCAATGTCACGATTTAAGCCTAAAGGCGAAAGTTTAGCTTTCATTTTTCTCATACTATTTATTTAGTTTCTTTATGTACTGTATGGGAGTTACAGTGTGGACAGAATTTTTTTATTTCTAATCTTGCTGGCGTATTACGACGATTTTTTACCGTAGTGTAGCGTGACACTCCTTCAGACCGTTTATTCGTATTTGTACGACAAGTTGTACACTCGATATGTATAATAATACGGCTACCTTTTTGTTTTGCCATTTTTTCTTTTGGATTTGTAAATTTTTTATTATAGAATTGTATATAATTAATTATAAGAAATTTTTATTACGAAGCTAGTCAAATGACTATGTTATTATTTCAATTTAATTTATAATATTTAGATACTTTTAGGTAACTGAATTTATTTGTAAAAAACTTTGAAGTCCATTTAACACTCATAAAAAAACAATAAAACATTATGGCTAATATCAAATCTGCGAAAAAAAGAGTTCGTATTGGTGAAAGAAACCGTAAAATGAATAGATTTTATAAATCAAGTATTAAAACTTTAGTAAAAAAATATAGAACTAATATTAAAACGTTTGAATCAAATCGCACTAGTGAAACCTATCAAGTTTTACAAACGTTAATTTCAAAAATTTATAGTCGAATTGATAAAGCAGCTAAAAAAAAAGTTTTCCATTTAAGAAAAGCAGCAAGACAAAAATCTCGTATTAGTAATGTTTTGAAAAAGGTGGGTAAACCTTAATTTAGTTAAAAGAATTAATATTAATTTTCATAGCAGTTAAGTTTAATATATTATTATTATTGTTTTAACAGTATACAACTAGAATACACTAGTTGTATACACATTTTTTGAAATAAATAATCAAGGAGTAGGTAAAATCCATGCGAAAAGTTTTTCTGGCAAATATGCCAGATCTAGTTGAAATTCAAAAGACTAGTTTTTGTTGGTTCCTGGAAGAAGGATTAAGTGAGGAACTAAGAAATCTTTCGAGTCTCGCCGATTTTATGGAAACTTTTGAAGTCAGATTTTTCCATAATGACTTCTATTTTCATGCGCCGTTTCGAATACCAAATGAGTCTCGAAGAGATAGACTTTCTTATTCTATAAGGCTTTATATGCCAATCGAAGTTGAGGATAAAAGAACTCAAACTATTGAATTACATACATTGTGTTTATGTGAATTACCACTAATGACAAATCGAGGAACATTTGTTATTAATGGTTGCGAGAGAGTGATTTTGGGTCAAATAGTTAGAAGCCCAGGTATTTATTACAAGGTAGATGCTGTTAATAGTCAAATTTCTACAATTGCAGCCACGTTAATATCAAATCGTGGCTCATGGTTATATTTCGAATATGATCGTGAAAAGCTTGTTTGGATAAAAACAGATCGAATTGAAAAAATTCCAATTTCTATATTATTAGAAGATATTGGAGCTCATTCAAATACAATGTTTTCTCATCTCGAAAACTCACATTATTTTGAATATATTTTAGCCCATTCAAGAAAAATTTATACAAAAGGTTCTGACTTTCCCTATGAAGAATATCAATCAAGATGGGAATTATTGAAAAGTGAAATTTTTGAGCCTAAATACTATAGTCTTGGAAAAGTTGGTCGTTATAAAGTTAACAAAAAATTGGGATTGTCTTTACCTGATAAAGCTCAAACATTAACTTTGCATGATTTGGTCGAAATTATTGACTATTTAATTGGATTAAGAGTCTTAATTGGAAATGTGGATGATATTGATAGTTTAGAAAATAGACGAATTAGATCTATAGGAGAATTACTCCAATCACAATTTTCTCAAGCTTTCCTAAGATTTGGAGCTTTTCTAGACGAAAAGAGAGATACGATGAATACACTTGATTTAAGTGTTTTAATCAATCCTTTTCCTATTCAATCGGCGGTTGATGAATTTTTTGCCACGAATCCTTTATCTCAGTATTTAGATCAAATTAACCCTCTAGCAGAGTTAATGCATAAACGAAGAGTTACTGTTTTAGGACCTGGAGGTATTCCATTTGAGAAAGCAAGTTTAGCTATTCGCGATATTCATCCAAGTTATTACGGACGTTTATGTCCAATTGATACTCCTGAAGGAGAAAAGGCTGGGTTAGTAGCATCACTTGCTACTTTTGTTCAAACGGATGCTCAAGGGTTTTTAAAAACACCATTTTTCTCAATTAACAAAGGTAAAATTACTGGACTAGATTACTTAAGTGTAGGACAAGAAGATGGTAAATCCATTGCAATGGGAGATAGTCTTATAAGTTCAAAGGGATTTTTATTAACCAAAAGAATTGGTGTGAAAGAAAATGACGAATTTCGTATTACATCACCTTCCGAAATTGAATATCTTTCAATTTCTCCTTTCCAGCTTTTTTCACCCGCAGTTGGTTTAATACCTTTCTTTGAACATGATGATGCCAATAGAACTTTAATGGGTGCACATATGCAACGTCAAGCAGTGCCTTTATTGAGGCCTCAAAAACCAATTGTAGGAACAGGTATAGAATCACATTTAGCTATAGAATCCGGGTCATTAGTTTTAAGTTATAGTAAAGGTATTGTAAGATTTGTCTCGTCAAATTCTATATGGATCCGAGACAAATATGAAAAAACAATTGTTTACAAACTTGAAAAAGCACAATCATCAAATCAATCAACAATTATTAGTCAGCGCGCTATTGTGTGGATAGGTGAACAGGTAGAATCTGGTAGTGTTATTGCTGATGGCCCAAGTACAGATGAAGGTGAATTAGCGTTAGGTAAAAATGTCACAGTTGCGTATATGCCTTGGGCTGGTTACAATTACGAGGATGCAATTGTCGTAAGTGAACGATTAGTTTATGAAAATTTATTTACTTCTATACATATAGAAAAACTTGAGATTGAAATTGAAGATAATGATCGTGGGCCAGATTATGTAACTCGTGATTTACCTGAAAGTACGGCTGAAAAATATCGTTTACGAAACTTAGATGAAAATGGTTTAGTTTACATTGGTGTATATGTACAACCTGGCGATGCACTAGTTGGAAAACTTTCTCCTAAACGTCGTGAAAATACATATGGAAGATTACTTGAAGAATTATTTGGAGATGCCACTTCAGTTGCTGACACATCCTTAAGAGTTCCATTAGGTATGGTGGGTAAAACTTTAGATGTTCGAGTTCTTAATAGAGAAAGCGCTTTAGACATGCCACCAAAAGTGTTTTATATTATTCAAGTTTTTATTGCTAATATAAGACGGATGCAGATTGGTGATAAAATGGCAGGGCGCCATGGTAACAAAGGTGTAATTTCAACCTTAGCACCATTAGCAGATTTACCTTTTTTACCCGACGGTACACTAGTTGACATCATCTTAAATCCATTAGGTGTACCTTCACGTATGAATGTTGGTCAATTATTTGAATGTTTATTAGGTTGGGCTGGCGAAAAGTTAGAACGTAGATTTAAAGTCTTCCCGTTTGATGAAATGTATGGAACAGAAGCCTCAAGAACTCTAGTTTATCAAAAATTGTCTGAAATTACAGGTGAATTATCTGAGGAAGAGCAAATATTAAAAAAATCTACACCAGGGAAAGTTGTTTTACGTGATGGTCGAACAGGCCAACCTTTTGATAATCCTATTACAGTAGGTAAACCATATATGTTGAAGTTAATCCACTTGGTAGATGATAAAATTCATGCAAGGTCAATAGGACCATATTCCGTTATTACACAGCAACCTTTAGGTGGGCGATCGCGAGAAGGAGGACAAAGATTTGGTGAGATGGAAGTGTGGGCTTTAGAAGCATATGGTACGGCCCACACCTTACAGGAATTGTTAACTTTAAAATCAGACGACATATCAGGTCGATTAAGGGCATATAAAGCTATTGTTGGGCATAATCAGATGCCATCACCTGGAATTCCTGAATCTTTTAGAGTTTTACTTCGTGAATTAAGATCTTTAGCTGTAGATATTCATGCTTTACGATTTATGGCTCATTCATCTGGAAAACTTGAACCAAATGTAAAGCCTGTTAAATTTTAGTTCAATCAGTTGATAGTAGAAAAATATGTCACAAAAAAAAACCGTTCCAATAAAAAATCTTAATAATGAAACCAATATGTTATCCGATAAGAGAGTTATTAAACGAAAAAATTTAAAAAATTCTCGGACAATTTCTTCTCAAACAAATAGAAATCGATTTGAGATGGTTGGTGTAAAATTAGCATCGCCTCAAAAAATACGTGAATGGAGCGAACGTAAACTACCTAACGGTGAAATTATTGGTGAAATACGTAAACCAGATACAATGAATTATCGAACGGGAAGACCTGAACCCGATGGTTTATTATGCGAAAAAATTTTTGGACCTTTAAAAAGTTGGGAATGTGGATGTGGACAATATAAGTTCAGACCAAAAACAAAGCCTTTTTATTGCGCAAGCTGTGGCGTTGAAGTTACTGAGAGTCATGTTAGACGCCATCGAATGGGGCATGTAGCTTTAAATTATCCCATTACACATACGTGGTATTTAAAAGGTTCCCCTAGTTATCTCAGTATTATTCTTGATCAGCCTTTAAAAGACTTAGAAACTATTGTTTATTTGGTTGAAGAAGAAAAAACTTTAGAGGAGTTAGAAAACGAGGCTAGAGAATCTGTTAAACGATTATTAGGACCTAATAACCCAACAGAAGATTCAAAATCAGATGAAACTGAAGAGATCGAATTGGACAAATGGGTTTCAGAATGGTTAAGGGCGTGTAATACAATTACTCAAGATATAATTAACGATACCGAAAATATCGTATTTTCAGAATTAAGTAAAGAAGAGTTAAGAAGTAAGTTGAGTAAGTCTAAAAACTTAGAAATCCCACGGGTTAAAAAGTTATTAAATCGACAGAAGCGTCCTACTACATATCAAGAATGGGTTGATGAAGAAGTCAATGCATTGTTACTTGCAAATCATGGTTCAAAAAAAATATTAAATATGCTGGAATCTCTTAATTTAAGAGAAGAGGTTAAATATGTTAGAACTGAGTTATTTCACTCTTCTATTAGTAAACGTGATCGTTTATTGAAAAGGCTGCGTCTTTTAGAAACATTTTTAGCAACAAAAACGGAACCATCTTGGATGGTTTTAACAGTATTGCCAGTTTTACCTCCGGCACTAAGACCTGTTTTCGAACTACCTAATGGAACTTATATGAGTTCAGAATTTAATGAGCACTATCGTAGAATCGTTATGAGAAATAATCGACTCCTTCGATTTTGTGAGCAAATTGTTCCAGATTTTGTCGTAATCAATGAAAAGATTTTGATTCAAGACGCAGTCGATGATTTAATTGATAATGGTAGCCGTTTTGGACGAGATTCATATGGGCCAAGAAATAAACCACTTCGATGCTTAAATGACTTGATTGCTGGTAAAGAAGGACGTTTTAGACAAAATCTCTTAGGAAAACGTGTCGATTATTCTGGCCGATCTGTAATTGTAGTTGGACCTACATTAATGCTTGATCAGTGTGCTTTACCTTATGAAATGGCATTAAATTTATTTGGCCCTTATCTAATTTATAAAATTAGAGAAATTATACCAAGAGCAAGAGAACTAGATACAAGCGATTTAACATCGGCATTACAAAGAAATTATCCAATAGTGTGGACTCTGTTAACGTTGATAGTTTCAGTTTCATTAGTACTTTTGAATAGAGCACCAACTTTACACAGACTTGGCATTCAAGCTTTTAGACCAATTTTAACAACAGGTCGAGCAATTCAATTACATCCTCTTGTTTGTGCTGGTTTTAATGCCGATTTTGACGGTGACCAAATGGGTGTTCATTTACCTCTTACTCGTAAAACTCAATTAGAAGCCTATAGAATGCTCTCATCAAATAATCTTTTGTCACCAGCAAATGGTAGACCTCTATTAACACCAAGTCAAGATATTGTATTGGGATGGTATTATATTACAACTAGAACTCTTCCAAATAGAAAAGGTGGAAATCGTTACTTTACTTCCTTCTCTAAAATTTCTGAAGCTTTAGAGCATGGAACTATTTCACTTCATTCTACTGTTTGGATTAAATATGTAGGAAAAATTACTGGAATTACAAAAAAAGACAAAAATTTAATACGAAAAGAAATATTGGTCAGTAACAAAACATTAGAAATTTTTGATGACATTCAAGTCATACGAGATGCAAATAATAAAATAATCTCTTCATATATTCGAACAACCCCTGGTCGCATTTTAATTAATGAATTAGTAGCAGCAGCGATTTATGCTAGACCACTTGGTTTACACAAACATATTAAGGAAACTTAAAAGATAGAAAATTTAGGTATTAATTTTTAAACATTAAACGTTATTTAATCTAAAGTGTCTACAAAAATGCAAAATTTACAGTCAAAATTGAAAAATATAGATTCCTATAATCCCCGAAGTTTTATTTTCCTAAATCAAGTAATTACAAAAAAAGAATTAGAAGAGTTATTACTATGGATGTTTCGAAATTATGGAATTCGAAAAACATGTATGTTAGCCGAGTTACTAAAAGAGGCAGGCTTTAATTATGCAACCAAAGGTGGGCTTTCAATCAGTTTAGAGGATCTAAAAGTTCCTAGAACAAAAACTCCATTAGTTAGTTCTACAAATAAAGAGTTAGCAAATGGTGAAACTAAATATCAAAGAGGTGAACTAACTAGTTCTGAGTGGTTTCAAAAACAAGTAATGGCATGGAATTTAACAAGTGAAGTCTTAAAAAATGAAATTGTTGAGTTCTTTGAAAGGACAGATCCTTTAAATCCGCTTTACATGATGACTTTTTCTGGTGCAAGGGGAAATCTTTCACAAGTACGACAACTAATTGGTATGAGAGGTTTAATGTCCGATCAAAAAGGCGAAATGATTGGATCGGCAATTCAAAAGAATTTTAGAGAAGGTTTAACTGTTATTGATTTCTTAATATCATCTTATGGTGCGAGAAAAGGATTAGTTGATACTGCAATTCGAACTGCTGACTCTGGTTATATGACAAGACGTCTTATCGATATAGCACAAGATGTTGTTGTACGACAATTTGATTGCCAATCCAAATATGGTATTTTAATAGTTTGCTCAAGACCTTACGATAATCAGACAAAGGCTTCATTTGAGGAACGCTTAATTGGAAGAATTTTAGCTAAACCTTTAATTGATCCAGCTACAAAAACATTACTTGCAAATCGAGGCCAAGAAATTGATTTTCATCTTTCAAATAAAATAAATGAATTAAAAATTCCTATTATCAGTGTTCGTTCTCCTTTAACGTGCCAGTCTTATCGCTCTGTTTGTCAAACTTGTTTTGGATGGGATTTAACACAATATCGTTTAATTGAAATTGGAGAAGCTATTGGTATTATAGCTGCTCAATCTATTGGAGAACCAGGTACACAGCTGACTATGCGAACATTTCATACGGGTGGCGTTTTCAGTCGCGAGTTAAGCCAACAAGTACGAAGTAATCATTCAGGTCAAGTAGAATTTGCTAATAACTTGAAAACTCAATTCATTAGAACAACTCAAGGTGATTATGGTCAAGTTATTCTAACTACCTCATTTTTTGAGATTCGAACGTATAAAAATGAAGTCGTTAGAATAAGAGTCGAACGTGATGACTTGCTGATGATAAGAAATCAGGAATTTATAAAAAAGGGACAACCCATTGTTCAATCGGCATCAGACTTAGAAGATTCTGATACAGAAATACAAAAAACCTTGTCAACGAAGTTTCCTGGTGAGATTTACTACCAGGCTCGACAAAAGTATAACTTTTTTGAATACAATATGATTGTTTGGGTTTTAGCTGGAAATCTTGTCACATTACCATTTGAAGCTAAACAAATTGTTAGATCTTATAAACCTAATAATCAAGTATTTGCAAAAACAAAGTTGGTAATCAAATCAAATCCTTTTACAGAAACAATTTGTGTTTTTAGAAATAATAATATAGCTTTAATTTCTAGATTCTTTGAGTTAGAACAACTAAGAATTTTTTCCCACAAAAGTTTTAAATCTAAAAAGTCTAGATTTTTTATTCTAGAATTTAAAAATAAACAGAAGTTAATCTTACAAAAAACTTTAAATCCGAGTCAACTCGATAATTCAAATGGTTACATAGGAAAATATTTAACAAAAGCTTATACAGTCAATACTGGTGGAAATTTATATTCTATTAACTTAAACAAAAGTGTTTTAGTAAAATCTAAACTACCTTTATGGAACAAAATAAATAAAGGTGGACTTTATTTATGGTTACCAGAGGAAATTTATAAGCACATAACTTCAAATGGGCTTTTTCATGTAAAGGAAGGCAACTTTATAAAAAAGGATTATTGGATCGATCAGAATATTTTTTCTCCAATTAATGGTTTAATTTCTTATCGCAAGCAAACCCGTAAAATAAATGATTTATCTATTCAATCTGGTACAATCTTAACGTTTAAGAGAGAAAAAGTTAACATTGAACACTTTAAGTTAAAATTCGATTCACAATTACTTTTTCCCGGTGAAATATTATTTGGACAAATTAAAGTTAATCGAATTGTTTATTCACAAATAATATATTCATTAAATTCTATTAAGTTAATTCTTAGGCCTATTACTATTTATAGCATTCCACAATCACAACAGTATAATCCAATTGGCCATAACTCAAATGTTGTTAGTGATGAATTAATCGTTAAAATAAAGCGATTTTTCACTTTCAAATTAAATGAGCCAATAAGCGCCAATAAAAATTTTCCAAAAAGTTTAATTGAGACTGGACTCTTTGTTGGTAATCCAAGTAAAATACAAAAAAATAAAATTAATATCCTTATTAATTTTAGAGAAGTCCAAAATAAAAGATGGTGTCTTGAATTTGGTCGTTTTCAAGATCTAAATAGACCAAAAATTAGTCCAAGACGTTTGAAATTTCAACAAATAAAAACAATTTCATCGGTTAAACAAAACCAGATATTAGAACCTTATACATTAATTGGGTGTTCTGAAGTAAGAGGAGATATTATAGGACAACCTATTAGCCTTCGATCTCAATATTCTAGTCGTTATCAGTCTCAGGAGCTTATGATTGTCAGTAATGATCATATTCGAGAGCTATATTTTGATGAAACAACGTTAAAAAATAGAAACAAAGATTTTGTTTTTGCAGGAGATAATATTGGTAATGGACTTGTTTCAACAATTGGGGGAAAAATACTAAGTTACACTGGCTCAAAAATCCAATTTAGAATTGGTAAACCTTATTTATTTACAGAAGGGGCTAAAGTCTATAAGAACCATGAAGATTTCGCCCCAGAGAGTACAGTTTTAGGTTTTGTAACCTATAGAATTTTTAAAACACAAGATATTATTCAAGGTTTACCCAAAGTTGAAGAAATTTTAGAGGCAAGAAGCTCCTCCGATCGAGCACTTATTGCTGAAAAAGCTGGTATTATCACTAAGATAATGACTCATGCTAGAAGCAGAAGTAGCCAAATTGAAGTTTTATCTAATATTAAGCAATTAAGAACAATTAGAGAAGTACCATATCTAATTGAAGAAATTGATTCCGAAAATCTTGAAGTAGAACCTTACCAATATATTAATCTAACTGAACGTTTTCATAAAGGATTAGTTGATCCTCAACAACTTTTTTTAGATATTTCATTTGATTATTTTAGACAAAGAGATTCGCATCACAAAGCAACATTACGAAGTTTGTATCGATTAGCATCGATGTTTATTAAAGCCATTCAAGGTGTTTATGCAAGCCAAGGTATTAAAATTGTGGATAGACATTTAGAAGTAATTGTTAGACAGATGATAATAAAAGCCAAGATTGAATTTCCTGGAAATACACCATTGGTTTCTGGCGAATACTTAGACGTTCAACAATTATTAATCTTAAATAATATGCTTGAAAAAAAACAAAAACATTTAGTTTATTATAAACCCGCTATTTTGGGTTTAACAAAAGCAGCTTTAACTACCGAAAGTTTCATTTCCGCAGCTAGTTTTCAAGAAACCGTTAGAATTTTAACTCAAGCTGCAATTGAGGGGAAAGTTGATTGGCTACGAGGATTAAAAGAAAAAGTTATTGTTGGTGGGTTAATACCTTCTGGTACAGGTATTTTAACATTTTTGGATGAATGGATTGCTAAACATATTTTTCTATATGGTCGTAGTGTAGTTTCTTTAACAACTCGTCGGAAATTTTTAAGAAAGAAATTACAAAAACAAAATGTCTGTCCTACTATTACAAATGAAAATGTTGATTTAAGTGAGGAAAATCATTCAACACTCCGTTCTCGACTTAGAGGAATTAAGGAAAAAAGTTAATATATTTTACTAACTTAGATAAATCGTTTGTGAATTAAGATAAACTAAATAAATATAATTAGAATAAAATATTTTAAACGTTATATAAATTATACATAATTTATATAACGTTTAAAATATATTTATATAACGTTTAAAATATTTTATTTTTTCAAGCGATATTTACAGAATACACAAAAAATAATACAAAAATATGGCAGAAGGAACACGCCAAACCATAAATCAAAAATTAGCTCGCTTCTTTAAAGTTGGACTTCACTATGGTCATAAAAAGAAAGAATGGAACCCTAAAATGGTCCCATTTTTATTCCATTCTTTTCCTGAGGTCAACAGAGAATATCATTTTATTAACCTTTATGAGACTCAAAAATATTTAAATAAAGCGTGTCGTTACTTGCGAGCAGCTTCACTAAAAAGAAAGGTTATACTATTTGTTGGAACGAAAAAAAGGTTAGCTAGTGCAATTCAACAAGAAGCAATGCGCTGTGGTGCATTTTATGTTAATTATCGCTGGCTTGGAGGAATGTTGACGAATTGGAAAACTATTCAAAAGCGAATTCGACGATTAAGAGTTCTAGAAACATTACAGGCTTATGGAATTCTTAATTATTACCCAAAAAAAGAATCAGCAAAATTGAAACGTGAACTTGAGAAATTAAATAATTACTTAGCAGGAATAAAAAATATGCCCTACTTGCCTGATGTTGTTGTTTTAATAGATCAAGAGCATGAATTAACAGCAATTAAAGAATGTAAAACTTTAAAAATTCCTATTATTTCAATCATTGACAGTAATTCAAATCCAGATTTAGTTGACTTAGGTATTCCTGGAAATGATGATTCTGTGAAAGCAATTCGTTATGTTTTACATAGATTAGCAAGAGCAATTGCAGGTCATCAACAGAGTCAAAATCATAAGTTACTAGTACAAGCGGCTTTAAATTAAAAAATAAAATTTTGTTTTGGCTATTTAGCGCGAATAAAATTACTTTAACTACATATACGGAATAACGTATAATATTCATGAGATAGAAAGTCGTTCTTTTCGATTTAAACAGTAATTATGACATCAACCTTATATTTAGACTACAACCCAACTATCTCAACTTTACCATTAGCAGATTTAGAGGTAGGAAAACATTTCTATTGGGAAGTTTTTGGATATTCACTACACGGACAAGTGTTTCTTGTTAGCTGGCTTGTTATTGGTCTAATTTTAGGAGCTTCTATTTTGGCCACTATAACATTAAATCAAGTGCCACGTAATAACTGGCAAAATATAATGGAAGTTGTAGTTGAATATGTTCAAGGTATTGCAAAGAATCAAATGGGTTCGAACTTTGTAGAATGGGTTCCCTTCGTTGGAACATTATTCTTATTTATTCTTATATCAAATTGGTTAGGAGCTTTAATACCTTGGAAATTAATTCATTTACCAGAAGGTGAACTAGCTGCCCCTACAAACGATATTAACACAACTATATCACTAGCTTTAGCAACATCTATTACATATTTTTATGCTGGATTAAAGAAAAAAGGATTTTCTTACTTTAAGAAATATTTCCAACCAACTCCTGTGTTACTACCGATCAATATTTTAGAAGATTTTACTAAACCTTTATCATTAAGTTTTAGGTTGTTCGGTAACATTTTAGCGGATGAATTAACAGTTAGTGTATTAACACTATTAGTACCTATCTTAATACCACTACCTATTATGATATTAGGTTTATTCGCAAGTTCAATTCAAGCATTGATCTTCGCAACTTTGGCTGCAGCTTATATAGGTGAATCAGTCGAAGGCCATCATTAAATATTAAATTTTAATTTAATATATCTAAGAAAGCTGTCAATTTTTTTCGAAAAGATCAAAAGGTAATATTATGACAGATTCAATTGTATCAGCAGCATCAGTTATCGCTGCAGGAATCGCTGTTGGTTTAGCAGCTATCGGACCTGGAATTGGGCAAGGTAATGCAGCAGGTCAAGCTGTAGAAGGTATTGCACGTCAACCTGAAGCAGAAGATAAAATTAGAGGAACATTACTTCTAAGTTTAGCCTTCATGGAAGCCTTAACAATTTATGGACTTGTAGTTGCACTTTCATTAATTTTCGCAAACCCTTTTAGTTCTTAAGTAAAGATCCAAACTAGGCCTTATAAGATGATCTTAGTTAGTCTAAGATCATCTTATAAAGCCTCAACTTAAGTCAAATCCAATAAAATTCTGGATATGTACACATCATTACCCTATCTATACCTTAGTCTAGAAAAGACAGGTGGCTTATTTGATATAGATGCTACATTACCTGTTATGACTATACAGTTTTTTTTGTTGGTTCAAATTTTATCCTTCCTTTTATTTAATCCGATCCAAACAATATTAAAACAAAGGGAACAAGAAATTGAAAATAATCTCAAAAATGCTCGAGTTAGTCTAGAGGAAGTAGAAAAACTGCAACAAAAAATACGTAGGATTTTACAATCTGTTCGTGAAAGACATTTAATTAGATCTAGAGAAGTCGAAGTAAAGCGACAAACAGCTGTTATTAGATCTAAAAAGTATATGGAAGCCAAGGTACGAGATACTAGGGAAGCAATGGTAAAAAACTATATTACTACAGCAACTGAAGCTCGTGATTTAATACCGGGTGTAGTCCAAGAAATTAATAGATACCTACGGGTTAGACCACCTATTAATCGAGTATAAAATTAATAAATGGGATGTTTTCGAAACTAAAGGACTTCTTATATGAGTGAAGCTGGGTTTGGAATCAATACTGATATCTTAGAAACCAATTTAATTAATATTCTACTTTTGATAGGATTATTAATTTTTGCATTTGCGGATTCAGTCCGAACAAGTTTAAAGAGTCGTCAAGAACGAATTTCTGACAATTTGGATAATGCAGCTAATCGATTGATACTTGCTAATTTTCGTTATAAAGATACTGTAGAATCTTTAGAAAAAATACGTATTAAAGCTATCGATTTACAAAAAGAAAAAATAGAAGAACTAAGACAAACAAAAACTTCAAACTTTGCTCAGTTTCAACCTTACGTTGCTGAGGAAGTCAAAGCATTAAAGGCATTAGTCTTAGGTCAATATAGATCTTTTGATAGACAATTAGTCAATAGAATATTTCGTTCTTATCAAAAGCATGAAAATAGTCCTTCAAAAAAATTGACAGGCAAAACTATAAGGCAAAGCCGTTAGTAATAAATTAAAGAAACATTATTGAATCGTATGGGATGTCTTGACAAGGTCCAATTAAGCCAAAATTTGATTCAAAATTTTGTAAAAGCATTTCAAGCTGTACCAAACGCATATGATATGTATCATATTGGGGTTTGGTTTAAAACATTATCGTATCATACAGCACAAACGTTTCCTTCTACAGAAGTGATACCAAAACAAGCTAAAACTAACTTAAATTCAAGTTTAGTACGTAGATCTTTTAAAAATAACATACGTTATAAAATTGCTGCACGTCGTAAAGATTCTGAGGATTTTGTTACCTGGAGGGTATTATTACCAACTTGGAAAACATCATTTAATCACGGATTTGATTTAGTATTTGGGAAATGGTTTTATGAAAGTTTTCGAAATAGAATCGTTTCTTCATTAATCTCGGTATTTCCATCTGTATTTGATCGTATTTGTCGCTTACATAGACTTCGAATCGTTGATGAGATTTGTACGGTAAATGATTGGACATCAAGTTTTAATAGTGATAAATTACTAGATAAACTTTCAGATGTTTTAGATTTTACGGATGAAAATCCAGAACGTTTGAATCCGTCAGATCATGCTTTCTTAATTAAAAAGCAAGTAACGAGCAAAAATATAGTTCGTGGTTATACTTGTCGAGTAGACTCTGTTGTATTTAATTTTACAACGAATCGTTTATTAGGATCGCAATTAATCGAGAATTTTTACAATTAAATTTCTCACATAATATTTAATAAATTCTCATTTAATGAGAATTAATTTATTCTAGGGTTTCTAGGAATTTAGGACAACTATAAAATTTAGGATTTAGTTTAATAAAATGAGTAATGTTTTCTACGATCAACTTGATGAGTTAGCTACGCGTTTCTCTGTTCAAGATAACTTTGTTAAAGAAACTGGAACAGTAATTCAAGTAGGTGACGGTATTGCTCAAGTATATGGTCTAAATTTCGTTGTAGTAGGTGAGATCTTAAACTTCAAAGTACCAGGTGCCGAAGGAGAAATTATAGGAATCGCTTTAAACTTAGAAGAGTTATATACAGGTGTTGTTATTGTAACAAATTCTACAAGTATTAAAGAAGGTACTGTAGTTGAAAGAACTGGACGAGTTGCGACAGTACCTATTGGCCCTGATATGTTAGGTCGTGTTCTTGATCCACTTACTAGTCCATTAGACGGTAAAGGTCCTATTACAATTGAAACATCAAGAATGTTAGAACCAACGGTTCCTGGTATTGTTGAAAGACAATCAGTATGTGAACCTTTACAAACTGGTATTGTTGCTATTGACTCTATTATTCCTATTGGTAGAGGCCAACGTGAGCTTATCATTGGTGACCGACAAACAGGTAAAACAGCTATTGCATTAGATACAATCATTAATCAAGCAACTGAAAATGTAGTTTGCGTTTATGTGGCAATTGGACAAAAAGCCTCGTCAGTAGCTTCTGCTGTTCGTGTTTTAAATGAAAAAGGTGCCTTAAAATATACAGTAGTTATTGCAGCAAATGCTGATGCTCCAGCTCCAATGCAGTATATTGCGCCATATGTAGGTGCTAGTATTGCTGAATATTACATGTATTCAGGACGTCATACATTAGTAATTTACGATGATTTAACAAAACAAGCACAGGCTTATCGTCAAATGTCTCTTTTACTTCGTCGACCGCCAGGTCGTGAAGCTTACCCTGGTGATGTATTTTATTTACACTCTAGACTATTAGAAAGAGCAGCAAAACTAAACGATGTATTTGGTGGCGGTAGTATGACGGCGCTACCGATTATTGAAACACAAGCTGGAGATGTATCAGCATATATTCCAACGAACGTAATTTCAATTACGGATGGACAAATCTTCCTTTCTGAAGATTTATTTAACTCAGGTATTAGACCCGCAATTAACGTTGGTATTTCGGTATCACGTGTGGGTTCTGCAGCTCAAATTAAAGCAATGAAACAAGTTGCAGGTACATTAAAACTTGAGCTAGCACAATTTGACGAACTTCAGGCTTTCTCACAATTTGCATCAGATCTTGATCCAACAACCCAACGTCAATTAGCTCGTGGGCAAAGATTACGTGAGTTATTAAAACAACCCCAATACTCACCACTTTCTGTAGAAGATCAAGTAGCATTAATTTATACTGGTACTAATGGTTATCTAGATAACGTTGATATTTCAAATGTTAAAACATTCTTAGCTAGTTTACGTGAAAAACTTCGTGTTAATCCTGAATTTACAAACGGGATTCGTGATGAAAAAAAATTAACACCTGAACTAGAAACGCTATTAAAAGGTTTAATTCAACAAACTCAAACTGAATTTGTTAGTTCTTAAAACTATAGACTCCCTTAATTTGAACTAAGGAAATCTACAGTTTTGTTTTTATTTATACCCCCAAGGGAATTCGAATCCCTGTTACCTCCGTGAAAGGGAGATGTCCTAGGCCACTAGACGATGGGGGCTTGTGTTACGAGACAGTTATTATTTTCCTGTAATACAAAAGAAATGTCAAGTGTTAATATTATTTGATAATAATATTAATGTCAGGAGGATTAATTTAGCTATATTTTAAATTTTAGATTACTGTATGAACCTACAAGTTCTTAGCCAGTTAATTGCTTTAACCCTGATAATTTTATCAGGACCCATTGTCATTGCTGTTTTAGCTTTTAAAAAAGCAAGTGCACTTTAATTTAAAGCTATTGAATATATTTTAGAATTTTCTTTAGTCTAATTTCTAAATTATCAGATAACGATTATCTGATAATTTAGATAAATTTTTTTTATACTAATAAGTAAGGTTATTTCAAAAAATTAAGCGAGTAACGCGATTTGAACGCGCGACATCAACCTTGGCAAGGTTGCGCTCTACCGCTGAGCTATACTCGCAATCTGTATAAACAATATCAACATACTATATTTTTTATTTGGAAATAAAGAAAGAGTCTTTCTTTTATTTCCAAATGTATAAGCCGAAAATAGTAATTAACGCGTTGCTTTTTTCAACTGTTGTAATGCAACTCTACCAATATTATAAACTACCCACAGGGCTGCACCAAAAACTGGTATAAATACAACGAAGATTCGTCCGTCCATGTAGTGTTTTCCTTTATAAATATTTAAATGATTCTCAACTATTGTACAAAAGGATTTAATTAAGTTTAAATCCTGACACCACTAAATATAATTATATATATACAATTATTAAATTTAATTAGGTGAGTTGCCTGGGGCTCGAACCCAGAACTTTTCGGTTAAAAGCCGAGTACTCTACCATTGAGTTAGCAACCCAAACCCCTCTTTATAAGAGGGGTCAATACAAATGTACCATTAAATTAATTTAGTGTCAAGTGTCAAAGATTTACATTTACATATAGTCTTACTTAAATCGTAATCTTAGATATTATTGTCAAAATCAAGGTCTTCATTTTGTGTATATATTTCTTCTTTGACACTTGATGTTTTACTATCTGTTTCTGATTTAATGAGCCATTCTAATTCATGTAAAACTTCTTCTAAACTTTGTGGGTTTTCCATCGATGGAATAAAACGTTGTACAAATTCTTTTTGATTTTTTAAAACCCATTTATCGTCATCGGGTAAACCAGAATAAAATCTTTGATAGTGATCAATAGCAGTACGTAAACGAGTTTCTTGCTCATTTATTCTTGCTGCACCATAATAATCATTCATCCTTAGCATTTCCTCCTTTTCCTCTTGCATAGCTGCTAGCCTTTCATAAAAAGGACCAATACCTGGTGGATGCTTAACTGCTTTCATTGCCACTAAGGTACAAGCTTCATCGATAACATCAATTGCTTTATCAGGTAAAAATCGATCTGCAATATAACGTTCAGAAAGCTCAACAGCTTCAACTAAAGCTTCATTTGAAATGACAACATTATGAAATGATTCAAATGATTTTCTAACACGCGATAAAATTCGAACAGTCGATGCAGGGCTTGGTGGTTCTACTAAAATAGGTTGAAAACGTCTTTCTAGAGCAGGATCACGTTCGATATATTTTTTGTATTCGTCAGTTGTTGTTGCACCAATACATCTAAATTTACCTCTAGATAAAACCGGTTTTAACATATTTGCAGCATCCATTGTACCTTCTGCAGATCCAGCACCAATTAATGTATGAATTTCATCAATAAACAAAATTGTGTCCGGCACATCCTGCGCATGTTCGATTAAAAGTTGAAGTCTTTCTTCAAATTCGCCACGATAACGTGTTCCGGCAACTAAAGCACCAAGATCGACTGTTACAACACTAGCGTCTAAAAGTTGCCTTGGGACTTCTTGATTAGCAATCTTTTGTGCTAACCCTTCAACTAATGCTGTTTTTCCTACACCAGGCTCACCAATAATTACAGGATTATTTTTTGTCCTACGACATAAAATTCTAACCATTCGATCTAATTCACGTTCGCGTCCAATCAATGGGTCTAATAATCCTAGTTCAGCGGACATTGTTAAATCACGAGTAAATCTATTTAACTCATATAACTCATCTTCATCAAGTTCAAAGTAGACTCTGTAGTTCATTTTTTCCTCTTTTTTAAAAAATTTTGAAATTATTAAAATTAAAAATGATTAGTTTTCATAAAATTATTAAAAATAATTTTATATTAAGAAACAGATTAAAAATAGGTACGAAAAAGTTTTAAATTTAAAATACGCTATTTTTTAACGTTTGTAATTTTTTTTTATTTATATTTTCTATTAGACATGATCCTAAACCAGTACCAGATAACCAATCATAACCTTTTCTATCAACAATATTACCTAAGTTAGATTTTCCGCTACATACAATTTTTCCTTCTTTCATAACCTGAATTTTATCTGGTCTAATATATTCCAAAAGACGTTGATAATGTGTAATGAGAATTAAACTTTTTGTTGTTTGAAGAAAACGTGAATTAAATAAACTATCAAGTTGGTAAATTAAAATTGTTTTAGATAAAGTTTTTAAAGCATCGACATCTAAACCCGAATCGATTTCATCTAATACCGCTAATTCACAACCCGTAATGGCCATTTGAAGAATTTCATTCTTTTTCTTTTCACCACCAGAAAATCCTTGATTTAAAGGCCTTGGTAAAAAACTAGGATCCATATCTAAAATTTTTACGTAATTTAAAATTCTATTTGCAAATCTTAAACTCGTATTTAGAATATCATCTTTCTTTTTGTATCTAGAATGATACGCAAGACGTAGGAAATCTTGATTACTTACCCCACCAACTTCCATAGGATACTGAAAACCTAAGAAGAGTCCCAATCTTGCCCGTGTCTCAGGTAAACATCGTATAAGTTTTTCATTTCGAAATCTTATCGAACCATGAAGCATGTTATAAGCCGGATGACCCGCTAACAGCTTTGCTAAAGTACTTTTACCTGATCCATTTGAACCCATTACAATTTGAATTTCGCCAGCTTTTAAATTTAAGTTTACCCCTTTTAAGATTGAAGCTACATTTCGCTTACCTTCTTTAATACTTGTTGCTGCAGTTAAATTTTTTATTTCAAGCATTTTTTCTATTTTGTTTTATCATACGACAATTAACTCTTAAACTTAAAAAGATAAGCTTTTTTGTATCCTATTTAATTTAAGTAAGACTTTTTTCAACTTTTAAATCTAAAAGTTTTTCAGCTTCTAAAGCAAATTCCATTGGTAATTTTCTAAATACTTCTTGGCAAAACCCATTAACAATTAACTTGATAGCGTCTTCTTCTGGAATACCACGTTGATGGAAATAAAATATTTGTTCTTCCCCTATTCTTGATATTGATGCTTCATGCTCAACTCGAGCACTAGAATTTCGTACATTTATATAAGGGAAAGTATTTGTCTCAGATTGATGGGCTAATAAAAGTGAATCACATTGAGAATAGCTTACAGCTTGTAAGGCTTTACGACCAAATTGAATAAGTCCTCGGTATGTATTTTTTGAATGACCACCCGAAATACCCTTAGATAAAATACGACTTCTCGTATTTTTACCAATATGAATCATTTTTGTTCCCGTATCCGCTTGTTGATAGTTTGTTGTCAAAGCAACAGAATAAAATTCACCTTGCGAAGCATTTCCCATTAACAAACAGCTTGGATATTTCCATGTTACCGCAGATCCTGTTTCAACTTGAGTCCAAGAAATTTTTGATTCATTACCTAAACATAAGCCTCTTTTCGTAACAAAATTATAAACACCGCCTTTCCCTTTTTTATCGCCTGCATACCAATTTTGGACTGTTGAATAACGAATATGGGCACCTTCATGAGAAACTAATTCTACGACAGCTGCGTGTAATTGATTACTATCGTATTTAGGTGCTGTACAGCCTTCTAAATAACTTATCATACTACCTGATTCTGCGATAATAAGTGTACGTTCAAATTGTCCAGATTGTTCATTATTAATACGGAAATATGTAGATAATTCTATAGGAGATTGAAGATTTTTTGGAATATAAGCAAAAGATCCATCAGTAAAAACAGCTGAATTTAACGCTACGAAATAGTTATCCGTAATTGGAACGACACTACCTAAATATTTTTTTACTAATTCGGGATATGTATTAATTGCTTCAGAAATTGAGCAAAAAATAATGCCTAATTTTAGAAGTTCTCTTTTAAATGTTGTAAAAATAGAAACACTATCAAAAACTGCATCAACGGCAACATTAGCTAAACGTTTTTGTTCATTTAAAGGAATACCTAATCTTTCAAAAGTATCACGCAATTCTGGGTCAACTTCATCTAGACTTTTTAATTTCTCTTGTACTTTTGGTGATGAATAATATTTAATGGCTTGATAATCTATTGGTGGATAATTTAATTCTGCCCAAGCAGGATCTTTAATGGATTGCCATTTTTTAAAAGCTCTAGATCTAAAATCAATAATAAAACCACTTTCATCTTTTTTAGCTGAAATAAGTTTTATGGTATTTAAATCTAAACCAGATTTAATTTCGTCTGATTCTATAACCGTAGCGAAGCCATATTTATACGTATTATCACGTAATGGTTTAACACAACGTTCTGTAAATCTACAACCTTGTCTAACTAAATCTATTTGCTTGTGATCTAAAAAAGTTGTCATAATACTTTTGTAAAGTTTAAATGGATTATATTAATAATTTTACATTATTTAAGAATTTCGTATTATAAAAAGGCAAAATACTCATATTTTTAATAATTTTAAATACAAAATTGCTCTATTTTTCATATCCTATTATCTCGAGAACTTCTCGATTTATCTATAAGTTTGCTATAATTGGTTTTGACAAAGGTTTAAATAGTTAAAATTTCCTATGATAGAAATGAAAACAATTGAAAGTGTTTTAGGTAACACGACTTTTTATGCATTAACTTTAGCAACTTGTACAAGTTGGATCAATTTATTTTTCTTAAAATCAAAAATTTGGTCAAATATTTCTAAATTAAGTACACTTTTTTCAAGCATTTTTGTTGTAGGGCTACTTGTATCCAGATGGACAAACGGGAAATATTTTCCAATTAGTAATCTTTACGAGTCAATTTTATTTCTATGCGCGATACTTCTTATTGGTCAACAGCTCGCAGAATTAAAATTATCCACACGTTTAATTCGATGTTTAAATCTTCCTCTTGTTCTTTGTTTATATTGGTTTGGTAATTCGGGTCTTCCACCAGAAATGCGAATCATTACTGGTCTAGCTCCATCATTACAATCAAACTGGTTAATGATGCACGTTAGCGTTATGATGTTAAGTTATGGAACATTGATATTAGGGTCTTTGTTATGTCTATTGTTTTTATTATTAAAAACATATGCACCAAAAAAGACAGGTACAGCCGTTACAACATCAGCAATTAGTATAACAAGTGATGAAACTAATAATAAGCTTCTTGAAGCAAAAAATTTAGGTAAATCTTTACTAGATATTATCGACATTTGGAGTTATAGATTAATTGGACTAGGCTTTCCTTTCCTAACTTTGGGGATTATTTCAGGTGCTGTTTGGGCAAATGAAGCTTGGGGTGCTTATTGGAGTTGGGATCCAAAAGAAAGTTGGGCTCTAATTACTTGGCTTACATTTGCTATTTACTTACATGCTCGCTTAATTAAAGGTTGGACCGGACAAAAAACAGCTACTATTGGTAGCATAGGTTTTGTAATTATTTGGGTATGTTATTTAGGGGTAAATTTCCTTGGAAAAGGTTTACACAGTTACGGCTGGATAGGTTAAATTAAAATTATTCTACTGTTAAGAGACTTTTACTAATACAGACACTATTTAAACCCTTTTAACAGGTAAATCGTAATAATTTTTCCTTTAATTCTGAAACTATTTAAAATTTTATTTATTTTTGTAATAAGTTAAAAAATCTAATAATCCACAATTAATTTATAGTAATTAATATGAATAAATTCATTAAAAGCAGAAGCTTTTAATGAATTTGTTTACATTGAAACAAATTTAATATTTGTTGTTTTTTTACGAATGAAAGATCTAAGAATATGGTTGTCTAATTTAATTAGAGATTGATAAAGAGATAAATTTGACGGTAGAAGGTTAAAACGAATCTCAATATAGTCACCAATTTTTGATCCTTTGATATTGTAAGATAAACTTCGTTTACCTCTATATCTTACATGTATCTTAGAAGCTCCCCATTCACGGAGTGTCTTTGCATAATAGTAACCTAAAAATCTCAACTGTTTAGGTGAATAATCTGATGAGAAAATTAATAAGGATTCATAACGAGATAAGGAATTTTTCATAAAGTTTAATTATTAAATAATATATATAATTTAAATAAGTTTTAACTACTGTTTAACATTTAAGGTTATAGTTATAGAGTCAAATAAGTTTAGCAAGTGATAATCAAATCTTAACTTAGCTCTATTTGTTAAACCACCAATTTGAATGCTGTCTAATCTTTTAATGATCCATATTCTTGAATAAGATATGTAACTAATAAAAGTACTTAGAATCAAACTTCCAAAACCTAAAGATAGAAACAATTCACCAGGATCGCCACGAACTTGTAATCCAGTACATGTAAGTATATCTAGAATTGTTGTATCAATTGAGTTTAAGATTTGTAGATTTTGTCCGATTTCGGCATAAATCGATTCATTCAAAGTAAGTGAAGGTAAAATAAAGTCACCTCTTAAGGTTTCAAAAAATAGCGTAGAGCCACTTTCTGAAAAAGGCAACCAACTTATCCATAAACGTTTTCCGGCTGTAGATATTGAAGTAACTGGTATTTGATAAACTAAGTCATTTAATTTACATTTTAATCCTATTATATCCCAGTCTGTTTGATACCAAATAACCTGTTGCTGATAAAAAGGATGATTTACAGATATGGTAAATGAGGTTGACTCTTTACCATAATCATTCAAACTTGAAATATTTGTATAAAACTGATGAATTAAACCATTTATATGGCTTACCCAAAAATCATTTACTCTAATAGGATATATTGGTAAATTATCAATTAAGTGATCGGACGGAAAATTCTGTAAATAAGCAATTTCGCCCTTAGGTACAAATTCCTGGGCAAGTAAGCCACCCAGAGCTGAAATTAAAGAAGCTAACAATATTAAAATAAGACTTAAATGAACAAAAACAGGACCCAGTCTACCAATTAAGCCTTTTGAAGCATAAATCGCTTTACTTTTTTGGAAAAGAAAATAGTTTTTTGTAGACATTCTAGAAATTACAAAAGGGAACCAATTTGTAGGGAAAACTAGTGACCCATCAAATTTTTCTGTTTCTAAAAACCTCTTTAAAAAGTTCAAACTTCTACAAAAATCAAACGAAGGTAATTGTTGTGTAAAAGTACATGATATTAAACTTAAACCTAGTAGTAAATTTAAACAAAAAAACCAACCATTATTAAAAATATTTGAGAATCGAAAAAAGCTAGAAATATTATTAAAAGAAAAATCCCCAGTATTTTCTAATACCTGACTAATTGGTTTATCAGTTTGTTCAACAACTGATCCTATTAAGCTACAAAATATTAAAATTGCAAGCAGAAAAATCGCTATTTTAATATTTGATAACCATCTTATAATAAAACGCATAAGATTAAATTGTAATTAATTTTCATTAGTATTATCTGAGACATCAAGTGAACCTAATCTTATTCTACCTGAACGTGCCCAAGCTTGTAATTTTTGAATTGATTCTTGTTGTAATTTCGCTAAAGGTATAGAATTATCAATTTCTTTAACAATATCTTGAGTTCTAAATTCACGTCCTTCGGAAAAAGCTTGGTACATTGCTTCAATTATTAATTGTTTAATTTCAGCTCCTGAAAAAGACGGAGTTAATTGGCTTAATTCATTTATATCGTAAAGTTTCCAACTTTCAGGTCGAAACGTTTTTAATTGAGCTTTAAAGATACTTTTACGCTCATTTTTAGTGGGTAAATCTAAGAAAAAAATTTCATCAAATCTACCTTTTCGAATTAATTCTAATTGAATATTTTCTAATGCATTTGCTGTTGCAACAACGAATACAAAAGATTTTTTTTCAGCTAACCATGTCAAAAGTGTACTTAAAACTCTATTTGTGGTTCCACTATCACCTGTTTGTGTGGTACTCGTAAAACTTTTTTCAATTTCATCAATCCAAAGCACACAAGGTGACAAAGATTCTGAAATTTCAATCATCTCTCTAATACGACGTTCAGATTCACCAACGACTCCTCCAAATAATCGACCCGTATCTAATCTTAGAAGAGGTAAGAACCAGTCATTCGCTATAGCTTTGGCTGTCATTGACTTTCCAGTTCCTTGAACACCAACTAAAAGTATGCCTCGCGGTACAGGTAAGCCATAATTTGTTGCTGGTTCAGAAAAGTGTAATCTACGTTTACCCAGCCAAGATTTTAAACCATCTAAACCACCAATATCATTTAAATGTTCGCTAGGTTGCCAAAATTCAAGTATTTCCGTGCGTGAAATGATTTGTCTTTTCTCTTGTAATATAAGCTCAACAGTTGAAAAATCTAATTGTTTTTTTGAAACTATTGATTTTGCAATTAAATGTCTAATCTTTTCTAATGACAAACCACGGCACGAATTAACTAATAAATCAAATACTTCATTTTTTAAATTAATATTTAATGTACTAAATAATCGATTTAATTCTTTTTCAATTTCAATAATATTAGGTAAACCGAATTCAATAAAAATAAATTTATCGACTAATTCATTTGGTATAATTTTTTGATCGCTAATGAAAACAATAGTTTTGGGTTGTTTGCGAATAATAGGTAGTAAATTTTTTAACTCTCTAGAAATCGAAAGGTCAGAAAAAAAATTCTGAAAATCCTTAAAAAGAATTAAAGAAGGAACCTGACTAAATATATTACGAACTTTTGATAATGCTTCAAAGGGATTTCGGTTATAAGCTTCATTCAAGACATTAGGGTTGAAACCATTAACAAAATCCCAACTATAAACCACACGTTTTAATCTAGATGCCATGAGCTTACGCAAAGCATATTCAACACGTTCTTCCTCAGCACTTATAATGTAGATTAATGGTGATTTTGCTTTAATAAATAAAACAATTTCTTCCTCGAAACTCATTTTCAAAATTTTTTCAGATACTCAAACTAACTATGTATCGTTTTTGCTACACGTCTTCTATTTTTTCTACGACGAGCATTTAAAACATTTTGGCCATTTTTTGTTCTCATTCGAGCACGAAAACCTGATTTACGTATTGCTTTTTTCTTCGTTCCTTCTAATGTACGTTTAGTCATAAGAGTCTTTTTTTTTTAGGTAAATAATAAAGTCAAGTAAGTAATTATTTTTGACTTAAAAGTTTCTGTAATTTTAGCATAAAATTAAACACCAAGATAGGTTTTATTTAATTCACTAAAATTTATAAGACTAGTTATTATAAGTGATTGAGTTTCTTTTATTAAATCTGAAAATTCTTGGCTGCATAATCGACTATATTCAATTATAGGATCTCTCTGCGCGTAAGCTTGTAATCCTATAGTGTCACGACTCAAAGAAATTCTTTCACCATATTCTGTCCACTTCTGATCCATAACTTCTAAAATGAGTTTTTTAGAAATGTTCAAATAATGAGTACTTATAATTTGTTGATACGAAACTGTAGATGTAGCCGATAACAAATTGGCAATATAAACATACTGGTTTGTATTGATATTAAAAATATTTGAGGAAATATAAATAGAATGGTACAGCTCCATTTCTTCTATCAATATAGATGAATTTAAAGTTCTAAATGAAAGTAAATTTAATAGCAAATTTAAAGGGTCTTTATATTCTAAGATGCATTCGCGGAAAATAAAATATAGTTTTTGATGATACTCATATATTTCTTCAAAAGCTGAACTAGACTTTCTATTTTCATACAAAAATTTTTCTACTCGATCTTGTAAAGCATCAAATGTTTTACTAACTGCTAAATAATCTGTCCCCGAAAAAGGGTTTGGATTATCTCGACCTAAGAATGGTGAGAAGATATTAGGATCATATCTATTAACTAGATCATCTTCTAAACTAATAAAAAACTGTGATTCACCGGGGTCTCCTTGTCGACCTGAGCGGCCCCTTAATTGATTGTCTACCCTTCTAGATTCGTGCCTAGAAGTCCCTAAGATTAATAATCCACCTAAATTGCAGACAAGTTGTCGTGTTTTAGTCCACTCAATTTTAGAGTTTTCTAATAATATAGTATATAACTCTCTAATACGTTGCTCTAATAAAGTTTGTGGTATATGAGACTCAATATCAACGACATTATCTAAATAACTTTGAATTAAATTTATATCAAAATTACTTAAAAGTTGCTGAATATCAAATAAGATAAAATTTAAGTTTCTTGAATTTGATATTAATGATAAGTTTTTAGGGCCATTAGCTGTTAATTGGAAAATTAATTGTCTTAGTAAATCATTAATAATATATTTTAAATTACCACCTAAAATAATATCAGTTCCTCGACCCGCCATATTAGTAGCAATCGTAACGGAATTTAAAGCACCAGATTGAGCGACGGTTTCTGCCTCGCTTTCAGAATTTTCTGGTTTTGCATTTAAAAGTTGACAATCTTCTAAACCTAATGTCTTTAATGTTTCAGCAATAATCTCTGAGTCTTCAATCGTGGTAGTCCCTACTAAAACTGGTCGTCCAACTGTATAGCATGATGTTATAGTTTCAATTAAAGCTTTAAATTTTGCTTTTTTAGTTTCAAAAATAAAATCTGTTAAATCTTTCCGTTTAATAGGTTTTTTAGTTGGAATTACAACAACATCAAGACCATAAAATTCACGAAACTCTTGTTCTGAAGTTTTGGCAGTACCTGTCATTCCAGAAAGTTTTTTATAGAGAGAAAAGAACTTCGGATATGTTATTGAATTTAAAGTTTGACTCTCTGGCGTTACGTTCACGTTTTCCTTACATTCAATAGCCTGATGCAAACCATCTGACCATTTTCTATCTTTAGAAACACGTCCTGTAAATTTGTCTATTATCTGTACTTGATTATTTTGGATAATATAATCTTGATCTCTTTGATAGAATAGTAGTGATCTAAGAGCATTTTCAACAAAAGCCAGCCAAGGATCTTTAGGATCGTAAAGATCATCAGTTTGAAAAATTTCAGCTAAAAAATTATACCCATCTTCAGTCAAACTTGCTTGTTTTGTTCGATATTTTGGAATAAAATGTCTATTAGGAACTAATTGTTTAGCGACCCATAATGCCTTAGGATATTTGTCAGAAGTTAAGGGTCTTGGGCTTGACAAAATAAGTGGTGTTTGAGCTTCATCAATTAAAACTGAATCAACTTCATCAATAAGACAATAATTAAATGATCTTAACACTCTATTTTTTGGAGAATTCGCCATTAGATCTCTTAAGTAATCAAATCCGACTTCTGTATTCGTTGTGTAAGTAATATCGCAAGCATAATTGTATTGTCTTTCAATAGTTTCCATACTTTCTCTTATCAAGCCGACGTCAAATCCTAAGGTTTGATAAACAACTTGTAACAATTCTTTATCACGTTTTGCCAGATATTCATTAACTGTTACGATATGTACACCTTTGCCATTAAGAGCTTGAAATGACGCAGGTAAAGTGGCCACAAGTGTTTTACCTTCACCTGTTTTCATTTCAGCAATTTTACCTTCATTCAAGACAAGCCCACCTAGAATTTGAGTTTCAAAATGTTTCAAACCTAATTTACGGGAGGCCACTTCTCGAGTTAATGCAAAACTTTCTACAATGTTTTGAGATTTTTTCGACTCATCAAAAAAATTTTTTCTTAAATTATTTACTTTGAGACGAATATCTGTATCTGATAATAAACTATTTTTTGATTCTAAATCTAAAATTTTATCAACGAGATCATAATAAATAGGCGATATTTTAGGTTGACGGAAAAGAGTCGGTATATTATCAATTTTTAGTAACATTTTTGAATTTTTCTGAGAAAAAGTAAATTTAGATTTAGAAGTACATTATAATAAGTCGAAAAAACTCATGTAGTTAAAACATTAGCTTTTCTATTTAACATGCATTTCTATTTTGTAGCGTTAATATTTTTAAATAAGTAAGTCTTATTATTTTCTTTTCTATTATGGAGCAACAATACCAGTTAACTAGTACCGCAAAATTACAAACATTATCAAATAAACCACAAGAAAACTTACTAAAAAGTTCTCGAGTATTATTGTCATTTAATCTTTATGATAACAGATTCATACACGAAAAATTTTTAGATCAAATCTTTGTTGATCTAATTGAGAATAAACAAATGATTAGATACGATTTTCAAAGAAAAATCTACTCTTTATACCCAGAAAATTACTACACTAACTTTAAAGTTTTTAGTAAATTAAAGGCATTAAGTATTCTTAGCTTGATATATCTATTATTAAAATATGTAAGATACAAAAAACTCTTAGTTGAAAATTATGTCTTTTTAAAAATATACTTAAAAGCTCTTTTAAAAATTTTCCATTTACGAAGCTCATTAATTTTTCTTTTATTAAGAAAAAATTTAACTAACTTGTTAATGCAACTTTGTAAAACTTATAAAAATATTAACAAGTTCGCTAATATTAATTTCATGTCTATTATTCTAATTAACTTAGATTATAAAATTGCATCAAACAAAGGACTTTCTAAGAAGAGTTATACAACATTCTATAATTCATATAGTCAAAAACCAAAGGTTTGATGCTTTTATATTTTTTAAAAAAGCGTTTAAAACTTTTGTGTTTTAATAAGTTTAACAAAATAAAAAATAACATATGGAGAATATACAAAATCAATCCAATAATACAATAGAGGGAAAGTACAAAACTTTTCTTAAAAGTCAAAAAATTCTTAAAGTAATTATTAATTCTATAAAATTAGACCAAGAAAAGCATAAAATACGATCAATTAATAATTTAACAACTATTAAATCTATTAATAATCATAAACAATTTAAGAACTTATATATAAAATATAAAGCTCGTTTAAACGTATCTAAGCAAGCTATAAAAAAATTTAGTATCTTAAAGTATGAAAAGTTTAATGAACAAATAAACTTTTCAAGATACGTTCATAAACATAATGTTGGGCAAAAATTGAAGAGCCAGTTTTATATAAATAAAATTTTCATAGCTAAACTAAATTTTATTTATATAATACGCGAAAAAGTAAGTAAGTTAAAATTTTTAGTTCAAAAAATAAAAGTAGATTTTTTAGAATTAAAGCCATCTATTTTGGCTACTTATTTAAATAAATTTATAAAAATTGAAAAAAATTTATTTTTTTTATTGGATTTATTTAATAAAAAGAATAAAAAACTGAATCTTACAACCCGTATATACAATAATAGTAAGTTTTTCAAATGGGTAATCAGCTATTCTAAATTTATAATTCATAATCTTAACGATTTTTTAGTAAAATCGCTAAGGTTTAGAGACTATTTTGATAAAAAGAATTTATTAATCTATTTAAATCGAATCGGATTTATTTTAAAAATATATTTTATACCTTTTATTTTTTTAGCTAATCAATCTTTAGTACCATATATACAAGAATATGAAGAGTTAATTGTAAGTAGTTTTTCAAATAAATTTTTTGAAAAAATTCCTTTCCTTACTACTTTAATTAGAATATGTAACCCGTTAATAAATAGTTATAATAAAATGGTACAATTTTGGGTTATTATTGCATATTTTCTTATATTTCCTACAGGGTATAAATCATTAAAATTACCCTACAAACTTGGTTATAATGGTAGTATTGCATTTATCTTTTTATTGATAAATTATAGTCTAGGGTTAAGTCAAGAAATTGCAATAACTATTTTTGAATGCAGCAAGCTAATTAAAGATATACTTTTTAGTAATTACTTAGTAAAACACCTGAATGTACTAAAATATAGGGAAAGAGAAGAACCTATAAGCATCTTTACAAATCTTGTCCAAAGATACGAATTACAAATAAAACAGGACTATTTTAATTGGTTATTATTTTTAAATCACTTTATTTTATCACCCTTAGCATTTATAAGTCTTGCTGTTTTAGTATATAATTGCTTGTATTATATAATTTATAATAAAAATCCTAAGATACCACTTGTAACAAAAGCAGCACTTGCAACAATTAAAAATCCTCAAGAAGAGGAATAATTATCAACTAAAGGAAATAATTTCTTATGAAATATTATTTTATACTTGCAACTAAGGAATTCTTATTCGAAATAGAACCAGTTGAAGAAGTTTTAAGAGAAAGAGCACATTATTACTCAAGTCGAAATAAACAAGTTGACTTTTGGATTCTTCCTTCACCTGAGTTTTTAAATATATACGCTAATGAATTAAGGGAACTTACTAAAAATAATTCTAATGATAATTTAGTAGCTATTGTTTCTACAGATGTAGATTTTATTTATTGGTTAAAATTACGTTATCAAAATGTAATTTCAGGAAATTTCAATGCTCCCACTACAAAAGTTTTACAACCTCTAGCCTATAATTAAATCGATTAAGAGGACTATTTTAATCTATACA